CTACAAGTAAGGACTTTACTTTAAACTCCAGCATTTCGGAATGAATGTCTAGTAACCACAACAAGGTGCAAGAACAAATAAGAAAAAAAGAAAGGATAAGTAGCCAACAGATAAACCCACGTAACTTTCGAGGAAGATGAGGGCTCCTTACTCTAATTTTCATTCGATCACAGAATCCCTTGATAGCTGCATAAATCATTACCATTTTTTTCCCAAACGTTTCCTTGCACACTGGCTTATCATTTGTCAAGAGTTTTAAAAGTTGGAACATGATTACTGAGGATTCTTTGGAGAAATTCAAAAGATGAGTCGTTTCTCGAGTGAATAGGTGCCCTTCAACTCCCGAATTCCTTCTTCCTATTGGAGTTGTTTGCGGAGAAGCTGTTCCTTTCCGGAGCAGCTTTCCCGAGTCCCTGCTGGCGGTGGGCGTGTACGCTTCCTTGCTTGTTCGTAGACAAGCACGAATCAGCTTTCTTATTCTACGCAATAATGAAAGAGACTGTCACTGCATCTCATTCCTCCATAGATTGACCTCGAAACAAGTAGGACTCGAACCTACGACCAGTCAGTTAAAAGACAACCGCTCTACCACTGAGCTACTGAGATGGGCTTAAGACATTGGTTTGTTAATAAATCGACAGATTCTATCATGGGTTCGAATCCCATCATTATTGCTAGATAGCCATTAAGGCCATCAACGATCTAGTAGTCTGACATGACTACTGAATGAATGAACCCAACCGAACAACTCGGACATGATTACCGAGCGCAACAAATTGAGACTGCTGAACGAACCGAACCATACTTAACTAACGACCATAGCATCAAACTTCTTTTTTTGTACTGGATATCTCACACGTAGACTGATTGTTGAAGTCATTCCACATAATATAGTAAAGAACAAACTAAGGAAGGAGACAATCCGACATCCTCACTGCGGAGAAAGTGAGCATCATAGATACCGCTATACATGATAACAAAAGAGCAAAGGTTTCCTTTGACCTTTGAGCATCTATCAGCCTGAGCGAACTATCAGATTCAGATTCAACAGTGACCTCGGGCTTCGAGCTGAGCACACTATCAGATTCAGATTCAACAGTGACCTCAGGTTCCGATCCCTCGACCGCTTCTATCATTTTATCGATGACTTCCACGGGGAACTTACCCTCTTTTATTTCTTCTTTTAAAACATCAAAAAGACTCGCTAATAATTTGCCAAGCCCTTCTATACTTTCCAACATTGACGATGCCGTTGGTGTTTGAAGTACATCACTGAGACTGACCTCCGGAAGCAAGGCCCCAAAAATGCTACATCCCACGCATAAACCCAGGTAAAAGAACATTCCACATTTCTGCTAAGACTCCTGTAGGGGTAGAAGAGAATAGAGAATAGAATACAGGATCATGGATAGAGAAATAAGGATTCGGAGAAAGACGAAAGTGCCTCATTTTGATCCTAGGAGCCGGCACTCGTTCTCTTACTAGAAGGTAGTTCTCACCCAAGCCAAGAAGAGGAGCAGGCACTGATTCTCTTACTAGAAGGTGACCCAAGCCTATCTCGGGAGAACGAACTATAGAGTGCTTAGAAGAAGTCAGGGAAGATGAGGAAAATACATTCCCTTGTTTCCAACAATGTCTTGTGAATTAATGGCTTTTGCAGACCACATGCAATTTATACATAGTAGGGGCGAGATGTATTCTCCTGGTGTATTATGGAATGGTGAGCACACGGACAAATTTTATTCCTCTCGCGGGTTGCGCCAAGGTGATCCTATATCACCCTATCTTTTAGCTAATCAACCTTCAACCTAGCTGTTACCTACAAGAAGTGGAATCCTGTCAAGATGGCAAGGAACGGGCCTAGTGTCTCTCATATTTTCTTTGCAGATGATCTCCTACTTTTTCTTTTTGGCAAGGCAACAGTAACTCAGATGAAGGCCCTTATGCTTATGGAGCTCTTAAATTATTTTCTTTCAGTGAAGCTTAGGGGCAATCGAAAAATCCCTCTAAATCAAAGATTTTTGTCTCCCCAAATCTTCCAAAGCGTCAAGCAAGGGAAATTAGGGATGTGTGTGGCTTCGGTCTGGTTAACAACTTAGGGAAAGACCTTGGCACTCCCCTACTGCATGGTCGCATTGATAAAACTACATTCCAGGAAACATAACATTAGATTAGATAAGGTGAATGCAAGATTATCCGCGTGGAAGTCGAATTTTGTTTGTACTTGATCAGGTGCATTTCACGCTTCTACAATTGAGTACGAAACTTATTCACCTGATCGTCTTTCGAATTACGCCCTTCAAGGCACTCATCACTCTTCGAGCACGGCCGTATTTACTTTTTTCGGAAATAGCAGCATCGGCTTGAGAATGATCTTTTTTCTTTCGAGGACCAACCTTAGAAAACAAGATCCCCTCATCTGCTTCCTTACCTGCCCATCTGGAAAACCGATATTTTTTTTCCCAGCTCGGCTTACGCGATCGATGATTGTTAGAACTCTCTTCACCCTGCTCAAGGCTAGCTGCTCTACTCACATACCACCGACACAATCGTCAACTTTCTTTCATCACTCAGTTCAAGAGTCCACTAGCAAGACAACAGGCTAGGTCAATTCAAGAAGTAGAAGTGGAAGTGAAAAAATCACACTATGTTTCTAGGGATGGAGTCGAAGATCAATACTCAGGAGGTGAGTGAACCTGTAGCTTCTTAGTCTCGTTTGGTCTTGCTATGGCTAACTAAAGCTTTGTGCCTGGCGCGCTATTCTCTTTTTAGAGCACATTTGGGCTCTTCGCGCTAGACTAACTTGTTTCGGAGCACGCTATTGTGCTATTGGTCTCTCTAGCCCTTTGCTTTAGCACAGGGCCTCTTTCTAGTTATTCATATTCGGTTGGAAAAACAACTTCTTCTTTCTTTTCAGCCTCATATTTTGGATTTTGATCCCCTCTGTTGAATATCCCTTCCCTAAAACTGGGTAAGCCGCCTTAAGCCCACCTTATCCTGAGATAATGGTATTCGCTAGCCTCTTCTCTTCCAGTTTTGTTGTTGGCTTTCTATCTAGCGCTATCTTGCCTTCCTTACTCTCTTTGATCGGTGAGCTCTCCTATTTGTCTCTCATTCTTAGCTTACCTCTTTTCCTTTCGAGCTCTCTCAAACAAAAAAAAGGTTTTGCTTCCTTTTCCACCTACCTCCTATGGAATCTCAACTATTCATTTACCAGGAATCCACTTATTTGGTCAAACCTGCTGTCACTCCACTGGCATTGAAGAGGAGCTGTGCCTTTGAGTTTTTGTTGGTCATGTTTTTTTGTTTTTTCCTGTTTACTGTCGGCAGTTGACAATTTATTATACGATATTTCTCGTGTCCGCTTTACCCTACTTTAATGAATTTTTCTTCATTAATGCTATCTCCAGTGACAACTGAATCTCTCCCAAACTTTGACCGGGATTTTGAAAACACATAGAGAAGTCAGAGATAGGACGAGAAAAGAGAGCAGACCTAACTGGAAACGGAAAGATTTTGGCACCAAAGCTAGTCAGAGAAAAAGCAGGATATTCGGAAATATGAAAAAGTGGACGTTTATGTGCTGCGAAAGATATCATGGGCTTTTCTTCTCAAAAGAGAACTCAAAAGCCCGACCCCCTTCCGACATGATGACGGATAAAAAGAAAGCATTCTGACCTGACGCAACAGACAGACCAATAGGGGCGAGCTAAATAAACACAACTCTTGCTTAAGAAAAGTTAAGATGACAAGAGAGAGAATTGGGTAGCGGACGGATTATGCCCAAAAATAAAGAGAAAGAAAGACGGAAAATGACAACATAACGATTCACACACCAATACCAACTTCGCCATTTAGTTCCTTTGTGGCAAGTGTGAAAGCCAACCTCAGCCAGCTCCCCGGTGCCCCCTCCTTTTTATGCTACCGCGAGAGCCCTCCCTAGAATACCATATAGGCCCGCATCCTCGCCCCGGCTTCCCCCCTTACTTAACGAAAGGAAACCAGGCCTCGCCTCCTTTCCACTTTACTGCTGTGAAAAAAGACTACTTTTTTTTGTAGCATAAAAACCGTATCCTTTAGGTATTGAGGGCATAAACTAGCCGGGGAGGAACAGAACCGGAGCTAACATGCCAAGGCAAACTTCGTTTGAAGTCCAAAACGAATACAACGAGCCATGAGCTAGTCACCTGGGAGGTAGCCTAGTAGGAAGATCAGTAGGTGCTGGGTTAGATGATGGATAGTTAGTCACCTATGGTCCACCTCAAAGCATACTCCGGGAGGGACTTAGAGGAACAAAGCACCACTCATCGAATGCCCTGCGGAGAGTGGCAGAAAGTGGGTCAGAATCTGCCGGGACGCGGAATATGCCCAGGTTCAGATCTTTACTCGACTTCACATGTGGAGGGAAGGCTGGCATCAATCCTATAAACGGTGGAGTTTAGGAGACGGAATAAAGGCTGATCTTGCAATGTCACTTGAAGCGTTTAGCCTCTATTTCTGATTTTCAAGGTTTTCTTTCTGATGCTAGTCTGGAGGATGTTGGGTTCAAGGGCAGTCTTTATACTTGGTACAATGGGCAGTCGGGTGAAGGCGCCATCTGGGCCAGATTGGATAGAGTTCTTGTTAACCATCTATGGTTGCAGCAGTTTCCTAATTTGTCTGTTGAACATTTATCACGACAGGCCTCGTTGTTAACCCCTCTCGTTGTTAAATTAGCTTCAGCTGGTTCCAAAGCTCCATCCAGATTTTGTTTTCAGAAGATGTGGACCTTCCAGGGTACGAGGGGTCCCTAAACGTGCGAAAAAGGCCCTTTATTTGAAGCTAGGGACTTTCTTCCACTTCTTTAGCTGGTAGTTCGCGAATCCCTTGCAGCTTTCGAGCCTAGGTTTGAGTTTTCTTCTTTCGAGCCGTAGTTTCTTCCTTCTCGAGGAGCTGGAGCAGTAGCAGGAGAATCGGGAGGTGAGGAAGAAAAGAGATGTCATTGCCGGTCGAGCTCTCGTAATCGATCGCTCATATGTCCATTCCGTTCTGGCTAGCGAAGTAGGGGCTGAGCTTTCTGGTGCAGTTGCTTGCTTGCTTGGTTGCCGGTTTAGGGTGCTCTGGCTAATATGACTATGTTGCTTCCTCTTACTGGTCATCATACCAATTAGTAGAGCGAGGGGAGTGGGAAAAGGACATACGAGTACGCGAAAGGAAGAGGCAGAATGTTCACAAGAATTGAAAGATATTGAGGAGCACCGACAAAAGGGAGGGGAAGAGATATCCAGACTTTGAAATGATGCTAAAGTGATAGAGGATGAAGTTATTGAACTGAAAGCACAACTGGAGATTCTTCAAACCAAGATCAGGATAAAGGAACAAAGGCTGATGGACAAGATGAACATAGTCAAAGAAATGGAATTGGCACAGGAGAAGGAGATTGAAGTCTCCATTCCTCCTCATCAAAAACTCCAACTGGAGCAAGAGCTCCCTCCTTTACCCTGTCTCCAGTCATGGTTGACTTTATGGCATATGTCTGAATTTCCGCATCTGTATTAGTTTTTTTTTATTCCTATAAAAGAATATTCATGGTATCCGATCCGCTCTCACCGCCCATGCTCTTGCTACTCTGGTTTACCGTTATTTCTGTTAAACAGCTCCTTCGTCTACCGCATTTCCTGTTTGCCGTATTCCCTTTCTGTATTCCATTTTTTGGGAATTCCGTACTCCATTTATTGGTATTACATTAGTATGGGGTTTACTTCAAAATACTCATATGTAGTCCCCTCATATTCTTATATTCCCTTTCTTTGTAATCATATTTATGGTATGATGTACTCCTCTGATCTTAATAGTCTCATTCAAATTGCATTTCATAAACCTAGCTTTTATGGGGAGTTTGTCCCCCCTTTAACAAATGGGATTACTTAGGGGGTTCTTACTAGACTAAAATGTCCGTATAGATGGAATTCTTCCAGCGCTGACCAAGCGAGGGATTGATTCCAGCTAAAAAATCCAGCTCGCTCCATCACCCCTAATGAATTTAGAAGATCCAGCCCAGCTACCGCTAATTTCTCTATTTAAAATAAAAGAAAAGACTAAAACAAAACGTAGCACCCGAAGAATGGTTTAAAATGTTTTTATACTTTATTTAGGGGAGAGTCATTATACTTTATATATGAGAGGCTAATCACTAAAGTTAGTATACTAGCGTAGCTCTTTCTCTTCTGTAGCAGCTCTTCGGTGAATCTGTCGTACTCTATCGCTTCCTTTCTTTTCAATCGGTATGCGCTCTTCTGATCTGTAGCAAGGGTCTATCCAATATTGGCCGATTGGATTTAGTAAGAGGGCTTTTGTTAAAGCAATCGAATAGGAAGTAGTTCACCTGTCAAAAGTCTCTCAAAATTGCTTTATGTGGGACTAAGGACTTGAATGAAACTTTAGAGAGGAGTCATGCTAGCGAAATAGGCAAGAAGGGAGGAGTGGTGAACAGCTGGTAACGGCTGCCGGATAGGCAGAAGCACTTTCGATCTATGGCAATTTTTCGATAGCAAAAAAAAGTTAAAAAGTTCTGATATAGGAAACCGCAAGGAAGATGCTAAAAAAGGCTTTATAGCTACATTTATGTTTCAGTATGCTAGACCCCTCCTCTAGTTCAAGAGCTTTAGGCCGGATACTAGCTCTGCTCTAGTTGCTTTTCTATGTTGAGTGAATCGCTATGGAAATGAAATAGAAGAAGTGACAAATGCCTAACAACCGATGAGGGGCTAAGGAATGGCGACCTTTGTGAGCTACCTCCGGACCCTGGGAAGAGTCCCGGACCATGGAAGCGACCAAAGGAAGACGGTAATCAACCACTGTCCTTTCGTGATGTTCTCATGCAAGTACAGCACAAGGGCTCATGCTATCTTGAGATCTCGGAACCGGAGTCTGAAGGCTTTGAATCAGACGAGTGGGAAGAAGATGAGCAGCAGATCCATAACCAGGGCCCTTCGAATTGTCCTACGTTTTGAAAGCAAGATGCGACGAAAACTTAAGTCTGTACACTCTTGCTTGAATTAATGCCCTTAAGTGAGAAAGGTGCTAAGGCGCATTACGGAATATTTTTAAAATAACTAACAATATTGTATTGTATTGTATAATATAGTTGCTTTCCTTCTGAAAGTGAGCTAGTTGATCGAGAAACTATCGCCCAAAGGCGGCTCATTGAGCCGGTCACCGATGGCTAAGATCCTTTCCTCACTCTAACTTTAGGAAGCTCACTTCTACCTTTTCTTTTCTTGTTTGTTCGGGGAGAAATAGAAACTGTAAATGTAAATGTATAGAAGACTCTCGATGGATTGGTTGTAATGTTAACGAGGTTGTATATAATCCAATGTTCAGTGAGATGACTTTCCTACTGACTGAATCGCTTGAATTAGTTGAAGGAAAGGAGGCTTCTGGCTCGTCTGGTCTCACTGGAGAGGAGAGTTTTGACTGCGAGGGAGGCAGGGGCGCGTCTGGTGGTATCGTATATAAGATCACGGCTGCATTTAGGAGTGATCTTTCCCTCGTCTCTCCCTTTTCGGGGAATGGCTGCAATCACAAGCAAGTGATTGAATGAGTGGGGGGCCCCGAAAGCACATGCAGGATAAGCAGGTGTTTCAGGAGACGGTCTAAAAATGGGTCCGGTCCAGAAAGAGAACTCTCAACAAAACTAAGCTGGAACTAATCAAGATCAATAGGAAGAGGAGTTAGCTAGGAATCTATTGACTAAGTTCATGCCACGACGATCCATATGGAAGGGAAGTTTTGTTGATGCATTCCTGTTGAGAATGAAGAAGAAGAGAGATCTTCTTTTGAGCAGGAAAATTTGGTCACGTAGATCTTCTATTTCGCCGGAATTCGTTGATTGCTCCGTACTCATTTACAATGGAAAAACTCCTGTTCGTTGTAAGATCACTGAAGGAAAGGTTGGTCATAAATTTGGAGAGTTTGCTTCTACACGGAGACGAAGACCTTCGAGAACAAATAAAGGAAAGGGAAGAAAGGGGAAAAGGTAAAGTCTAAGCGCATATGGCACGAAAAGGAAATCCGATTTCGGTAAGACTTGATCTGAATCGTAGTTCAGATCCAAGTCGGTTCAGTGAGGGGAGAGCACTTAGACAATTCACTTTGAGTACAGGGAAGTCTGCTGGTAGGAATTCCTCAGGGCGTATTACTGTTTTTCACCGAGGGGGTGGATCGAAGCGATTGAAGCGAAGAATTGACCTGAAACGAAGCACTTCGTCTATGGGGAGAAAAAGATGTTTTCAATTTGTTTCAATTGAAAAACAAATTGTAGCGATTTATGCAGCTGTCAAGGGATTCTGGGGGCGAATGCCACGTTTCCTAAAGACTTTGCTCCTTTATTTGCTTTTTTGTTTTATCAATTCGGTTCTCTTCTCCTGCTTGGGCATCCAAATGCCATTTCCTTCCATTTTCATCCACTGTCTCTGTGAGGGTTCGGACAATGAAGATTCCAGTGGGGATGGGCTTGCCCAACAACTCTCACAGGTCGAACATGCGCCCCATACTCTTCGAGAGAGAGTAAAGAGAGAGCTACGTGTTCTCTTTAATATCGGCTATGAGAGGGAACGAAAGGAGTCCAAAATTGCCGAAATTATCGAGACTCTAGCTATCGATACTTCCTCGGAGGCCTTTTTGGAATTCTTCTTAAAAAGAATAAATGAACTCCAGGCGGAACACTTCAACGGGGGTCAGCATAAAAGGTTCGCCTTTTCGACTAAAGCACAAAAAGAAAGACTTTATTCAGCGCTTTGGGAGTTTAGTGGGAGGGGTGGTAACAACGATGAGTAAATTTTATAGTAGGCTTGCGTTCATCCTCCAAACCAACTAAACTGGGGAGGCGGAAATGAAATTGTAGGGTGGGGGAAGGGGGAAGCTCCAGGAAGGCTTCGCTCGCTCGCTCAATTCGCTCTAACGCTCGTTTACGAGTGGAGTGAAACAGCCCTTATTGAAGTAGGGCGAGGCCTTACTACACGAGCTCGTAAGTCAAGCACGGAACGAGCCTTGTCTACGAAGCTTCGCTTCCTCGTCTTGCTTGCTTCTGGCGAAGCTTAACGCACTATAACATAGGCATTATGGTATGGTAGGAAGGCCGACCACTACATAGGAGCGATAGCGAAGCCAAGCCGTATAAAGGCGAGCAGCCCTTATAGCAATAGCAAACGGCCTACTTATAGCCTTTATTTTTTCCCTTTCTTCGGGGACTTCAACGGGCCTTACTCCCTAAAGAGAGTGAAGTGACCTGTAAGCGAGTGAAGGAGCTGGTCATCATGGAATATAGTATATGTAGGTGCAGGTTTTCCTAGAGCGAACCTCCATGTGTGTTATACGTTATGATCCGACATTAAGAATGATTTACTTAATCCTGGTTTCGATACGCCAATAGGGTTAGAGTAGCAAACAGGAAATCTCAATTCCAATTCCAAGAAAGCTGTTGGGAAAAAAATAAAGTATTTTTGAATTGGAATGTGCATGCCGATCTGTCATGTCGTTAACTGACCGATTTGTTATATTAAACATATATAAATCGACAGTGGAAAAGGCACTGGTTGTGCGGGATCATTATGACTGGAGGAAGCCCATTCGACAACCATAATAGGCGCACGCACCGGATCACGCACGCTAAGAACACAGCGGATTAGAGGGTCCGATTCCTCCGTCGCAGCAAATTTCAGTGAAGACCCTTTCTGTTGATTATTAAGCCGTTGAAAAAGCGGTCGATCCAGAAGTGTCTCTAGCAGTTGCATTTTCACCAGGGGCATACATAGGCGGAGGAATTCAACGGTTGATTCAGTAGTTTCCGCCATACCTTCCATTACCAATGCGCCGCCATACCCTTCTTTGGTCCAGCAGTGGTGGATCGATCTTCCATTGCAGTGGATTAATTAGCCCAGCAGACTATAGCTTCGACATTCACATAGCCCACTCATTGGACCTCTATCTGGCGAACACTCGGGACATGGTAGGGAGTGGATTGGAACACTTGGTCGGGGCAAGGTAATGGCACTGATGGATTAAGTCATATTACTTCCTAGCCTACTTAGCCTAGCTATCCATCGTTGGGAACATGGCAACTCGTATCATCTTTTTCTCATACTAGCTATGTGGAACTAATGGTCCACACTTTTTTGTCTATTTACTCGCCTAAAAATCTTTGCCACTACACAACTACGCAATGGCTGCTTCCAACTAGCTGACACTCTCGCTTTCCAGGACAGATGCATCTAGAACCAATCTCGCGTACAGTCCATCTGGGGCTACCTTACTTAAGTAGTTTCCGCTTGCCATTCGGTTCTTAGGCCAGGCCACGTAGGCACTACCTCCCTTGGAAAAGAAGATCCTTCAACCTTCCCCACTGCCATTGCTTCTGATTAAGCCGATTCTTCGGCATAAAAAAACTTAGGATTTGGGATTGAAAAACCTTCCCCCGGATCAAGTAAATAGGCTTGCCCGACCTTGTTCTTCGTTATCACTCCCCCCTAATAGGGCAAAAAGGGCTCCCTACCCCGAAATCGAATTAAGAATTCCTTTGCTTGGAACATTTGCATGGCAAATAATATGAATCATTCCAATGTGCTTCTCTTCTAGCTCCAGCATACCTTTCATCTGTGAAATTGGTTCTATCTTTTGCCTATACTTCCTTGGAGTTGGCAAATAAACACCGTAGAGCCGAGAGTGCTCCAAGATTGAAGTTTGAGTTTGCACAAGGCAACCCTAAGGAGGTTTGATTCTATGGTATAAGTGAGTGTTGAAGTCCTTCAAATTGGCTGGGCGTTCCGTACCGAACTAAGATAGTCGAAGTTTTTTCCTTCTCATACACATCTTCGATGCATCGTCTGATTTCAAGTCAGCAGCATTAGAGCATTTGGGCGTTCAAAGACACGTTTGGACTTCGTTAGAAGCGAACTTAGCCGAGTGGCAGGAAAGGTTGAACAAGACTGTGCGTTCCGGACCTGATTGAGAAAGAGCGTTAATAGTTGTGTGTGTCGTACGGGGAATCGAGTTCGCACTCCCATGTTGCCCTTAAAAAGGGGCTTGACTTTCAGTAACTTCTTTCACTCGTTCTGTCATCTCATTTCAGCTTTCAACCGCATTTCCACCACGATTTTTATCCAAACGAGAAGCTTTGGCTAGCCGTTCACTCACCCTCGATGGTCTGCCATTTAGTTCGTTCGTTGTAGCAGAGCGAATAAGGTGTCATTTTCAGTCGAAATTCCTTGTATGAAAATGGCATTGATGAGTTGGAGTAAATGCTAATAACATAACATAATGGTCTCTGATGCCGTTATTGGCCACCCCGTGGTTTGGCTGCCAAAAGGACCACGTGGGTTGGGTGAAGGCACAGTTCTATGTTCTGAATTTCCAACTGGAGATTCTGGAATGGTTCTTTATAGTCTTTTTCTTATCTTCCTATCAACACACACCAAGATAGGTTTTGGTACGAAGTACCGGAGTGTGAGATCAGCTTACATTAGTCTTTCTTTCAGCGAAGTAGAAAACGACCCCTTTCGAATTGATTTTCCATTGAGTTATCAGTCTGGTCTTGTTCCGCTCGTATGCCTTTCTTTTGTGCTGCTGGCGGCGCGGGTCGTTTGGCGGGCCGAGGGATTGGGTCTTTTAGGGGTTTTGTAAGGTCGTCAACTTGTACAGAACCGACGGGGAACTACCAAGCCAAATAGGGTTAGGCGCGAAACAGTCAGCACGGCAGTATTAAGAAAAACACAGTACCGGGGAGGACCCCGAACCACCTACCACTAGAATTTGTTAAGCGTGCGTGCCCCACACCCGAAAGTCACTCACTCCCAGAGGGATTGCCAACAAGGATTAGTGTCTCCATTAACTACGACATTCCTTTTTGAAACGAAAGAAAAGCTTTTCACCTTCTCCTTTCCCATCGCTTGAAGTTGGAGTCCTAAAGTAATCCATTGCTAATCCATTTTCCCATACATCCATTGGGAGGGCCCAACCATCTAATTGAGTTCCATCCAGTCATACCGTAATGGTATCCCATTAATCAATATGTTGTCTCACCTTTCTAACCTAAGGTTTATAAGGGACAACAGGTGGCTAAGGGGACTAAGACTAGAAGTTCTGCCCTTTCCTATCTCCCAAAATAGGATTACCTGGAATGCCGAGCTATCAAACTAAGAAGCCAACGAAGGAAGAAGCTAAGGGTCCTATTCCTATCATTCCTCCCCGTCCATATGCTCTCCAGGGCGGCTATTCTTACCTGTTCTGTTGTCTTCGATGCATTGAAAGTTGGACTTTCTTTACTTTCAACTGTCCTTAGGCAATACATCATCAGGCAAGTTGAAAAGCTTTGGATAGCTGGTTCTAATTCAAAAGAAAATGGGTTCTAGGGTTGGGCTTTTCTAGATAGAGCGTGAATAAGGCAGAATACGTCTGTTATTTTAGGCATATATAGCTTGGAGTGAAAGCAGTACTACCATAGGGCCTATCCCTATGAAAGGGATATATTGATTTCTTCCCCTTTCCCTATGTAATATGACCCCACCCAATCTATTAGCAGCATATTGATTATTCTTATTCGATGGCGGGCCAGTTGCTCCTATTGCTAAGCCCTTCGCCTTTTCCAATTTCCTTTTGATAGCGTGTTAAGCCATTTTTGAAGGAGTTTCAAGTAATCCAGTTGGCGCGAAAGTTGCAGTTGTTGTCTTGGATAGCCAGTTCTAGGACAAGCCAATAAGCTCTTAAGCTCTACGAGTTTTCAAGTGATTTTCTCTCCTGCCAGCCCTAATAGAAATAGAATGCCTCTCTCGCCTATTGATTAGAGTCAAGTCTCGTTCTTTCATCCCTCTCTTCTCAAGCTTCAAATCCTGTTAGATGAGTTAAGAAAGCCAGTCCTAAAGGGAAGAACCTAGCGGACATAGAAGGAAAAGCTATCCCACCACATTGATTTTGACACCCGTACTTGATTTTCCCGGAAAGGTTAGTACCCGTTGTTAGTCTTCAAAAGTAAATAACCTATTAGATCCAGTTTTGCCCTAGCTAGTCTTCGAGAAAAGCAGCTAGCAAGCAGGAATCGACATCACCAATGAACGTCCAGTTGTCTGGTTTTGAAAGGCTATGGTTTGTAAGTAAGATAGTCCCAGAGGGTTAGGTTTCGACGTAAGCATGTAAGGGGTTCAGCCCTTCTTTACGTTTACGTGCCTATATAACGAGTTTACAGCTCTTATAGGCTTTCTAGCGCTGCTTTCAAATGCAATGATTGGGCCCCCTAGACCTGAGGTCTTCACTTCAATTGCGAAGTCAAAGTCTGCTGCAATTGGCAATTTCATTGGATAAGTATTGGTTGTCGTAGACTCCCCCCGCTCACGCTAGCTAGTCTTTTTTCATTGATCTTCTGCCCGTCTATCTCTTTCCGGTAAAATGTGCCTATCCAGGGACGTGTAAAGCAGCGGTAGATCAACATAGGTGTGAACAAAGCACCATTCCGTCAATTCGTAAATCTACAATAGCTATAAGAGTCTTTTGACAGAACCATCTCTTTAGTCGACAATGCCCTTCCTGAACATCCGGATTGGGATGAATCATTTACTCCTATGGATGTTAATGGTAAGAATGCTATTTTTTTTTTCCATTTTGACGAGTATTACTAATGGACAATAGACGAAATCCCTTCTTTCGTACTACTTGACCGACTCCTCCTCAGTCTGACTGCCATCTTACATCGGTCTTTCCTTGTCTGCCGGTCCACGAGAAGAAGCGTGATCTCGATTGGCTTGAAGCTGACTTGAAGAAGGGGAATTTCGCCTCACTACTAATATTTCCAAGGAAGACTATATATAGCCCTTGTTGGGAGAATCCGAAGAAGAAGAATCGGACTACAAAGATCATGAAAGAGACCAACATACTAAACAAGGTTTCTTTTCGAAGGGCATGATTTGCCCCTTGTGCTAAGGGTTGTGCCCCTTCTCATTCATAGTAGTCAAGTGCCGATCAAAAATGAAGTGGGAATTTATTCGACCTACCTTTCTTGCTTTCGAGTCAGTGAACTTGAGGAGCCAGTGAGCTTTCAATGATCCCCATTAGCTTGTAGAAGAGCCTCCGCTTTTTGATTCCTGTCCTTTTTCTTTTACAAGTTCTCTATCACTTATTTTTTGTCGACTTAGTAGCGAACCTTCCTTTGTTTTCCGTGGAACGAGGCCCTCTGTCCCTGCATCTGTATTTGCTCTTGATGTTGAACCTGGCTCTGTCGGTCTCACTGGCCTATGAAAGCCTTTCCTTTCGTCTTAACTTGACTGATCGATTGAGCTTGCCCGAAAGCACTTCACCGGTCTGCTCTAACTAACAGGCTCAACCGACCCTCTTTTCTTACTCTGGTCAACGAAAACCGTCTTTTTCGCGCCTTTCTGGTTAAGTAAAAAAATGGACGGATACTGAGATTCGATTCCCTTGAAAGGTCCTTTTTTAGTGGATGCCTGGGATTGAAGGCTCAAAGGAGAGGAAAACCAAAGAGGATAGGCGGCTTAAGTCTACATCCTGAAGGTCAAGAAAGGCGTGAGCCTCTAAAACCTTATTATTTATATATTATTTAATTTATTTTTATTATATTATTTAATATATATTATTATTTATTTATTATTATTTAATATATATTATTATTATTGTGACCTATTTTAAAGATTCCTTTCTTACTTGACTGATCACTCTCTCAAACTCCGCTGTGAATGCGATATCAGTAGCAAGTTGGCTTCCACCCCGGTGACCGGCCTAAGAATAGGCACCTTTGGGCGAGATCTACTTTGTTATCTTGGCTACCTTATTCGCATTAGAAGCAATGGGTTATCCGAGAGAGTGAATCAGCTATGTTCTATATACGCAATTATGAAAGAAAAGAGAACGATTGGTCAACTAATTCCTGCTGTCTCTGGGACCAGTAGCTTCAGTCGAATATCCATTTCAAATTAAAAGTATGCGGAGCGGTAGGGGCATCATCCCCGGGACGGGCCACCCACAATTCCAGCTTCTCCTTCCAATTCCGCTCGCCCCGGTCCTTGATCGAAGGTCTGGTATCCGCACCGACGCGACTACTAATTCAAAGGCATGCTCATCAAAGAAGGTAGTGTCTTCTGCATTGCGCTAAATGAAAAAGCCTATTTATTCCCATGTCTTTCTTGGTTGGACAAACCCTACCTCCTCCCGTCTTGCCATCATAGTTGTTCGACCTTGAAGCAAGCATCAGTCTCTGGCTTTCCCGGATGTTCAAGATGTTGTTCTACAGTATCTGTAGCGAGAGGTCTCCCCCTTCGAGAGACAATTGATAGATGAACCCTACTTGTGGAGACATCCCCATACCCATGGGAAGAATGGAACATCTCCCGGCGAGGAGGGAACAAGAGAGAACTGCTTGCCTGGCTTGGAAGCCTTCTTATTCTGAGAATCGAACCTCAAAGACCTTTGGATGGACGGTCCTTTATACTCTGTTGGCTCCCGCATAGAATGAATCTCTTACCGAGTTGGCATCCTCAGGACCAACAAAGAGGAGTTTGTCGAACAAGAGCCACTTCACTTACAGGGATCCTTTATGAGCATCACCAGGCACTACCAGTCAAATCAAAAACTTCCAATTGGTTATTCTCTCTCTATGAAAAGGTAGAGTAGGAATGCTTACTAATAGTAGTATGAATACTATCACAATAGGAGGAACTCCAACAAGAGTCACACCGGACTTGCCTTGCCAGTACGTTACCAAATCAAAGAGTAGGAGGAAGGAGAGACCTAGAAGTCAGAGTCAACATCAAAGTAGGGGGGAAGAGAAAGAAAACTTACCTCGTTGCAGTTATACTGTGAGTAGTCTTACTAAGCTAAGGTACCCGAAAGGTACGTTTCGCGGCCGGGAGTACGAGCGATAAGCAGCTATCAAACGGAACCTTAAAACCAACAAGCCTATCTAAAGGCGCTGTTTGATTAAAGGTTCCATCCATAGGGATCCGGCGTAAGACCGCCATCAACCACTTATGATATGGATACAGCAATCGCTGTTTAATGTAATTGCCTATGGCAAACACTCTCCTTTTCCCTGCTCCCTCAATCACCATAGCCAACCTTCAAAAATAACCTGTGTAATCGAGTTGTGAGAACGTTGGTCATTTTGGACCAACCCACTTCTCGAACCACTCCATGTCATCATGGAAGAACCGAGTATTATCTGGATCTAAGGCAAAACGCACCCGATGCCTCCAGATACCTCCAGATGAGAAGAAAGCGCCCAAGGCATGCTCATGTTGAAGCATGGTACCAAAGGCCGACAATTCGTACGTTAAAGTACAAAAGGCAGATTTTATTGCTTTTCCCCAATATTTAGGGTACAAAGCGTCCTTCGGTATCTTGATGTTCGGAGTCGCTTTCCACGTTGGCTCCCAACTAATCCCTTGTTCTACTGGGATAGTTTAAACCCAGGGTATATACAATCTTATGAGAGTACGTGACCGGGTTTTCACCTGATCACACACCTCTAAGATTGTACCAAGATCTTTTGGTTCAGCTACAATCGAACTAAAAGTACTCTTTGAAACTGGTTTGGCCAACTGAATGACCTTAGCCAGAGAGAACCAAGACAAATATAACTGAACCAGCTGATCCGCCTCGTCATCCCGACGAATTATCTTCCTTCTATGGTAGGCCGGGATTATTCTCGGATACCCGGATCTGGTGAGAGAGACCGGTACAGGTAAGAGACTGGGCACATAATCACCAGCATACGCCTTGGCAAGTGATAAACCACATTGCTTCAGGTATAATGCGGTAAATAGTAACCCGGACTTCTTACACAGCCGGTGTACCTGCTTGGCAAACAGGTATGCAGCGATGCATCTCTCCTTCGTGAAACCGTCGAACACGACCAAGGTTTCTTTTGAAAGCAAACCTATGATCGTGCCAGGATGTTCAAAGATCCTGCGTCAAGAAGGCGTCACCAGGCGGTAAAGCGCTTTGAACAACTGTATAGAGTAGTTCATGTGTGAGTTCTATTCTGTACAGCCAATCTACGGCTCAACTGGGACCTCAGCGAACCAGTAGACTGCCGGGCGAGTGTTGCCACTCCGTATCCCGGGAAGCGCAAGAAAGAAGATTCCCCGCCGTGGGGCTTCGCCAACTCTCTCCTAATCGGACACGGTCATGCCTGTCCGAGGGGGGGCCTCTCAGTGGACTACGCTGAGATGCTCACACACACTGGGAACCACAGAGGTTCTCCACCCCTTTTCGAATTAAAATATGTGAATCTTACCTTACCCATAGGATCAATTTCCAGCAAAAATTTGACCAACCCCATCGCTAGGCCTATTAGGCCTTTAGGAAATCGCTTTAGTGCCGCGCAGCGAGCCAGGGAAGATGCAGCCAAAGTTGCCCAGAGAGCTATAAGTGAAGCGCTGGGAATGGAAATGATCGTAGAGGTAGTAGCAAGAGAGGCCAGGCCGGGAGGCGTGAGTCAGAAGCTTCGGTAGGACGACCGAATGCCCCAAGGAGAAGACGTCACGCGAATAGAGCGAGGGCTCCAGTAGTGGGAGCAGCCCTTATGTGGTGCAAGCAGTAGGAGAAGCACAGATACTTAGGGAAGTGGAGCCATTGTGAAGACTAGCGTAGAGGTCCCTAACTTTTATGGAAGCTGAGACCCCTCCGTGGTCTTAGACAGGTTAGTCGCGATGGACCAGTATTTCGAACTAGAAGAGATTACGGACTCGGAGCGGGTACGTTTCACTACCACGAAGTTGAAGAAAACAAAAAGGCAGGCTTATGGTGAGCACATGTACGACAGAAGAGGGAGCAGGAGGACGAAGCTCAAATCACTCCGCTCCGCTTTCCGCTTGCCGCGCTTCGCACAGCTTCGCGCATGCGAAACGCCTAAGTTCAAAGAACGCGCGTCGCTCATTCATCCAGGAAAGAATGCCTCGTTCGGCTCATTTATCTGATCTAATTTCATGGTAGTAGTGTCCATGCTCTCCAACTACTATTTCCTACTACCCAACCATTAATGCGCGATCATTCTCAAATCCAATTATACCTCCCGTCTTTGTCTCTGGCTGATCAGCACCAATTGCAACTCAAGTTAGACTAGGACCAGCTTATCTTCGCTCTCCAAAGTTCCCCGTCCATCCCAGCTAACCCAAGTATTGGAGGGAAAACCCTAGGCTAATGGGATTGAGGGAATTGGGGAACCATAACCACTCGGAAAAAGATGAGTAACCAGCTATTTTTTTCATTTTCAAAATGTGATGATTTACCCGTGACTGAGCGAAACCATAGTAAGTACAACGAGGGTGATCAAAATGTCAATTCGGAGAGAGGAAGATCGACTAGCCAACCAAAGTGGAGGACCTCCTTAAGATGGGAAGAGGGTTTGACCACTTATAGGAATGTTATTCAATAGCGCACCAAATGCGCGCAATAAAGCAGAGCTAGAAGGAATGAATTCTTGTCAAAAGAATGAAGCTGGAAAAATACGACAGAGCAAGAGCGTACCTAAGCGCGCACTGCAGTTTCCTGCTTTGTTTGGAGGGCTGCGGGAATGGAATAGCCATACCCATTTTCTGATTGGAACATTTTTCGCCATAGCTATTAGAAGCTATACGACTCGGCTCTATTCTCTTAAATAAGGCTTTTCCTTTGCTATTTCCTCTCCCGCATTCGTTGTTTTCCAGAAAGATAGGGTAGTGTACCCCCCTTCCACCACTGTTTTCACCCGTAGAGCTCTGCTCGATCGCCGAAAGGACGAATCCCGGTCGTTCGCGCGTACAAAAATGCCTTCTTGCAAGAAGCATATTCATCTCGATCTGCAACTATAGAAGGATCTTGAATTGGCTGTACCCCCACCAGAAAGTGGGTAGTGCCCTTCCCTCCCACTCGGTCTTGATATGCGAATCTGAAATCTGAACGAAGGACTGACTCGAACAGATCACAGGCCCCTGAGCTCCAAAGGAATCCTTGACTTGAATAGTGAAAGAAAGAAGTATAGCACAATGACTGACTGCACTAGGACTATAACTACATGACTGACTACACTAATAGAAGTAGAGCGCTATGACTGACTATGCTAGTGAGGTATAGAGCAGTATAGCACGGTATAAAGCCGTATAGCGCACTGACTAACTACACTACTAGAGTATAGCACGTAGACTGACTGACTACACTAGTAGTTACCCATTATTCACCCAGAAGGAACAGGGGAAGGAGGGCGGTCCGATCAATTTCTATCAGATTGAGAGCATACCACGTCTGTGTCGAATCCTGTGTTTAAGAGGAGTAGCCACTTGGCTTTTCCGAAGGTTAACTTCCTTTGATTGAAAACCAAACCTTGGTCTCGTCCATTACCATTAGTAGCGGGAGAACGAATCCCGGTTCGGAACCAAATCATCCAGTCATAACGGAATCAGAGGATTATCCTTTTCCTATTGATTTCGAACCAACCTCACCTCGCATAGATCACGCCGACCTACCCACCCCGTGTGTGTGGGTGCCCAGTTCATCTCCCCTTTTTAAACTTCCCCGCTAAATCACTTCTTTTACACCGAACAAAAAAGATAAGAAAAAGAATGAAGGTATTAACATTTATATGCTGTTACTCTTCGTCGTATAGAATCCACATCAGGAAGTATTCTTCTAATTCTAAAGATATTATTATTGATGAGTTCTTTAAAAAGTTGGATGAAAAGTTAAAGAGTATCTCATCACTTAGTGATAAATCAAATGTATCTCAATATCAAGATGAAGTCATCAAATTGTTGCATGAGAGAAAGCCTAGAAATGGGTCTTCCTTAACAGACGATGAATTGGTTGAACTACAACACAAAATTGAGGATCTTACTATGAAGTTTGATGATACATGTATATATCATACTATACCGAACTTGATAAAAAGATTGATTCGTAAAGATAAGCCAACTGCTAAGGACTATCTTAAGAGCCATCTTCAATCCCAGGATGATATAGAATTGCTATATTACTTTGATCAGTATACAATAGAGGCTATCATTCTTAATGTACTCAGTATGGTCTTTCACTCACTGAAGGTGGACTCTGCAGTCCGTGTAGCTACCCTGTTAGAACAACTCGACTCAACAGTCCGGGTTCAAGCAGCATTGTTGAAATCCCGGAAGCCTAGTAAGCCCTCGAATGAGGATCGACTGAAAGAAGAGGTTTCGGAAGTGAAGTCCGATAAAAAGAAGGGAAATCGACGGTCCAAATTGAAAATTTATGCAATAGGTGCCCTCTTGGTCAACTTCTTAGTAGAAAGGGAATTGATCTCTCTGTCAGATCAGAAGAATATGAATGACTATATTAATAAGAAGAAAGGGAAGTTTTACCTACCACTCAATGTCTATGTTATTTGCAACTTTGATTTATCAATACTTCCAATCAAGCTAAACCTACCAATGGTATGCCCACCTAGTCCTTGGACTGTTTACGACTCCGAAAAGAATCCTTCTACCCTATCTGATCTGCATGGTGGTTACTTAAGCCAGCCAACAGGAGATATCTACCATCGCTACCGTCTTTTAACTTCCCATAACTATACCTATTTTTATATAAATCTAGGACCCCAGTACGATATATTGTTAAAAGTTATGAACTTGCTTCAGTTGGAGCCGTTTATGATCAACAGAGAAGTGTTGTCCTTCATTCAGAATAATCGGGATCGCTTAGTGGAATTGGGTCTTCTCATGCCTAGCTTCCTTGCTTCCTTGAATCATAAAGAAGCGTCCGATATACTGAGAAAATCTTACGATGAGGATGATTCTATTAGGAATGTATCCACCTTCCCTTCCTTGTTTCAGACCTTACTAAAGCGTATACAGCGTGCTCGTACTGAGTCCTTTATCCTAACCCTTGCCTCAGCCTACGATGGCTATAAATTCTATCTCCCGGCCTTCCTTGACTTCCGTGGTAGGATCTACCGCTCTGGAATCTTGCACTTCCATGAGCGTGATATTGCGAGAAGCCTTATTGTCTTTGCTAATAATAATAATAAAAGTTCTTCTTACAATTGTCGTACGGTCTTGATCTCTGCTGCACCCTTCCATTATAAATCCTTCGTTTCTATCACCGACTCCATTCAATGGTATATTGACAATAAAAGCGTGTTCAATACTTCGGATGATAGTCTCATCCAGTTTGCTCAAAAAGCTAAGAATCCATTTCAGTTCATAGCTAATGTGCTCGCTATCGAAAGGGATGAAACAGATCCTGCTACCTTCCCTGTAACCAAAGATGCCTCCGCAAGTGCATATCAAATAATGAGTTACTTATTGTTGGATGTTGACCTAGCTATGCGAACCAATTTAATCCAATCCCCTAACGAGAATAAGATCCGTGATATTTACTCCGAAATCCTAGAAGAGCTCAAGCCGTTCTTGCATGACAATTTAGATCATACTATCTCAACGGGCATTTGCTCTCGCATCAATCGTAAGCTAGTAAAAGCCATCTTTATGCCTCTTATCTATGGTAAGACTGTGATTAGCATAGCGAGAGATATTCAGGATGCTCTCTCTTCCTTCCTAACCTATAAGGAAAGCTACCAAGTGGCCTCTCTCTGCATGAAGTTCTGGAAACAGAGATATCCAAACATAGTAAACCTTATCAAGTTGATCAGCCATATAGGCTGGTTCTCATCATCATTGAATAGACCCGTTTATTATAGCGTCCCCATGTTTACAACTGTGCAGGATTATATGTGTCTAAAACCTGCTAATATCTGGATCTTTGATCGTATAAACAAGAAGAGACGTAAGGTGACTCTAAGAATTCCCACGCAGATTCGGGATCTTAGGAAGAGTGAGGTTTCGACCTTCGTCAACTTCATCCATCAGAAAGATGCTTTTATTGCTATGAATGTGGTTATTCAGGCGGCTATCAATTTTGATACGCGTCTCTACACAGTCCACGACAACTTTATTACAACTCCAACTTTTTCCAATGAGTTACCAAAAATCTATAGCGATGTCTTTAGGGACCTCCATTCACCACTCGAACTCATAAACAAGCTAATCGATGTTAACCTCATTAAGCCAATCCTATCAAATTACATGGATATCAATGATGAGGAAACCATAATATCTGTTGATACAAAAGAGTGGCTATCAAAGATCAAAGCCAATTGCTATCACTCTGTAAAAAACCCAATTCCACTCGACCACCTTAAAGAATTATTAGAACGTTTAATACCTAAGTCAATAAGCAAGAGAGAGAAGGATAAATGGGAAAAACGGATCTTGGTAATACTTACAGCTTACGATAACTATGTTCATGCTGTATGCGGGCCTGTCAATTCCATTAATGACAGTGGGGCGGCTCATGCTGATAAGTGGAAAGAGTTCAAATCAAAGCTACGTAATAGTTATTACTGCTTGAATTATTAATTGGATAGTTTTAATTGGATAGATAGTTAACGCCGCTTCTTATGGGGGGTAGTTGATCAATTATATCTTAGATTGTCTCTTTAGTTTCCCGTTAGGATTCCAAGGTTTACTTGTGTTTCCTTTTCGAGGGAGGGTGGACGTAACAAGGTAGCCAACAGGAGAGTTGGGGACCCGTGGCTGGATTGAATCCTTTTTTATTTGCTATGCCTCCCCAAAACGGAAGGGACATCCCTACTACCCAGAACTGATCCGCTGGGGATAGTCATTTATAATCTGGGTCAGATAGCTGCACCCCGGATAAAGGAAGACTCCCAAGAGTTCCTATCTCTTTAAGTTTAAATAAGAAGTGCTCTAGGATTATAGCGTTATCCATCTTGATTTTTCTCTTCTATCTCTCTTTCCTTCTCTGCCAATATCGAATGGATCCTAGCATTATCATCCAGGAGTTTCATTATTTTCGCCCTAAGTGATTTTTTCATTATAATACCTAAGGTATTGAGTCCACTTAAGTCTGTTATCTCCATTGGTTTAGTATCAACCCAGTCTTCCCCGCTATAGACTGGTATCCTCTTTGTACCCACCTTAATACCAAGGTTTACTTGTATTTCCTTTTTGGTTATGTTTAATTTCTTGAAATCAATCCTGAAGGGAGCTTCAACCGAGACCTGCTCTGTCCGAGAGATATCCTCGTACTGTGACTCAAACCATTCTTCTGAGATAAAGGCTTTAGCAGGCCCCTTGTGCTTGAGTACAACCCCATCTTCTGCGAGCAAGGAATAGGACTTCGGTGCTAAAAAGATTGCTTTCTTAACTTTGTGCTCTAGCTTAAACTTACCTAAAACAGAAGAATGGATTTCTTCCTCAGGTAGTGGCTGACCAAGCACAACAGAGTCAGTGTCTGTGTAGTAGCAGTCCTCTCTTGAGATATACGGGTACATATATATCCTAGCACAGGCAGTGATCGCTGCAGCTAGTTGGACTGCAGAGATCTTTGGTGGGTTCCAATAATCCGATCCCTTCCCGCTCCAGTAGGAAACGATGTAATATTTCTCATTAAGCTGATCAGCAAAGATCAAATCACTATTCCTAATCAGAAAGTTGTATCGATCCTGCGAGCAGACCTCGGTAACAGTGGTTACAGGGTTGATCCCAAACCTACCATAAAGTGAGTTCATAAGGTTCTTATACACATAGGACAAGGCATCATTACCGGATTCCTTAGCCTTTAACCTGCTCTCAAAGAGTGAGCTAACAAAGCTTTCAAATGGGGTTTCCATCTTCTCAAAGAGGTAGCCAGAGAGTGGGATCACTGTATAGCCAAGGCTTCTGGCATACTTCAACTCCTCACTATAGTAAACTCCGATAAACTCGCCGGTTGGGAAGAGTAGAGTGTTCTTATCGTCTCGATAGGGTAGAAAGGGTCTCTTGATAGTCTTTGGACATAACACATATGCTTCAATAAATCCAAACAAGCCATCTAAATCCTGGCCTTCTAAATTCCCACACCATTTAGGCTTACCTCCTGGCATTGGAAAGGTCTTCATGATAAATGGATATAAAGAGTTCACGTCATAGTAGTAGAGATTCTCCCCATATGGTATATACGTATCAGCATGTCCTCCATAATAACCACGACGAATGAAGGTGTCTTCAAACAGATTTGGGATATGGATAGGGAAAGTCTTAGGATCGTAATAAATTTTACGAAAGATAGTTAGAGCAAGCGAGGGAAGGGTGATCTTGCTCTCTATGTCCACCTTATAAGCATTCCAATAGAGATCTTGAGCCTTCCTCATTACACCACCAAGTAGGAGGATGTCCTGTTTCATGTAGTCTAACAACCTTGTCTTCATACTAACCAGATTAGACAGTTTCACATCTTCATATGGGATAGACCCCTTAGACCCCAGCTCAGGGCATAGATTCTTAGCTAGGTTGTCAAGGTTGCTAGGGAGTATGTTCAAGGAGTCTCTGAAGCGGAAGAGCTTAATCTTCCCATGAAAGACAACTAACTCGTAAAGCTTATTGTTCCTCATCATTGGTTTTACCCTGTATTGCTTGTGATGACAAGCTAGGTGCTTTAGCAAGATAATCCCATCGAATCTAGAGAAGTTGTGGAAGTATATAGTACGGATAGATTTATCCTTTTTAACGATCGTAGAAATCCTTTCGATTAAGTCGAATAATACCTTAGTACTTCTCTCTTCAAAGGAAGACAGGATGATCGTGTAGTCTTCACTGAAGTAGGTCTCAATACACTTATCCTTAGAAGATAGATCTTCACCAGGCATAACCTTCAAGAGACCAGCAGCATAAGGCTTATGGACATCATCAATCAGTATGGTCTCGGTATCGGCAACAAGGAAAGGTTGCATCTCAGTGTCAGTGCTTGACTGTTTGACAGCGGTGATATGGCCGGGTGGATAGCTACGCATTTTCTTTTTGATCTTTCTGGCTGTTCTTGGCTCGATGATCTCAATCTTATCGGCTTGCATTAATGAAGAGAGTTTGATAGATATATCTTCTAAGGATACGTGAGTCCTGTCCTTCTCGTCCTTCTTTTTTTCAGTATAGATTCTGATTGAAAGGTTTGTTATTTCAGTAGCGTCGTAGATTTCAGCTATCTTAGCAAATGCTCTCAATATATGAGCATATACCTCACTCTCTGGTAATAGATTACCATCCGAACAAGTCAAGGATATAGCTGGGCCTGCTGTGAATGAGATATCTCCTGAAGAGGTCCTTATGTTAGGAGCTATAGTAAACTTACTATAGCCGTTTATAGCCGGGTAAGCATACTCAATCAATAGCATCATTGCCTCTAGAGAGAGTAATTCAACATCAGAAGCTACAGGGTACTTATCTTTTTTGAAATGTATTGCACAAGACATTAAACCCGGATGAAGATCTTTGACTTCCTTTGTATCTATCGAACGTATCAGCCTATTAGTTAATACCTTCATTCTTTTTCTTATCTTTTTTGTTCGGTGTAAAAGAAGTGATTTAGCGCCTGCCAAATCACTTTACTTCTTTTACGGATTTTCCTTCTCCAAGCTTCCCGACGGGCCTCGATCTCAGTTCAATCCTTTATTTATTGCGTTGGATCGTCGATCCATGCTGTGAAATGGTGCGCAATGATCAAAAGGTCCGTGCTGAAAATCTAATATCCTTTGCACGGATTGACTACTCGTCGGGCCAGTTCCAGCCTTCCTCCTTTCTGATCGTAGGCGGACTAATGGTGAGGAAGTGGTGTATAAGGGGGTGTACCATTCAATGCCAGCTCTAGGGTTTGTTCATACCGGTTCTTTCTTCTGTGAAAGAATCTCTCCTCCCTTAGCTTAGGTCTTCTTTCGCGCAATTGCTAAAGCATTTGGTCTCGCTATGGCTAGCTTGTTTGTTTCGGAGCGCGCTATAGCTTTGCTTGCTTGCTTACTTATTGAATTTTCAATAGCATGTAAATCTTCCTACCCAAAAAAAGCGAAGCGAAATTGATTGCTTCACTTCACGTGAAAGAGGGGTTCTTAGCCAACGGGGACCGGCCGCGCAGGCTCATTGGGCGCTGGTTCCTCAAACCGCTAGTGCACTTGAAGCGAAGCATGCAATTACGCCTCCCTTTCGAGTAAGCTCCGGTGTCTTGTTTTGCTCTTCCAGTTCGTAAAGGATCTTAGCCTACACCGGTTACCGACCTCGTAGGCCTTTTGGGCTGTGGGGTGTATGTATCGATGCCTTTCTTTACAAGAAGAGCCTCGAAGAGCGGAAAGAAGACCACTGATCATACTTTATATTACATATTTGTTTTATTCAATAAGGACTTCACCTTATCTAACTAAGATAATGAAATTAACCATTATAGGCAGAAAGGTAGCCCTTCAGGTGATCCGGTTTGATTGAATATTTGATTGATCATCCAGGTCTTGGTATGAAGAAAGCTAAGTATAGGACTTGTCTGTAGGCGGAATAGAGTAGGCCGTTAGGCCATACGGCAAGCAGTAAGTACTGGAGACTAATTATTGGACAGAAGGGTCCTTGGAAGGAAGGCAGGAAGACGAGCAAGCCGGTACAGATACCCCCGGTTTCAGAGCTGGCACCGGAGAAAGCAGCCAAGCAGCAAGGCCCACCAGCAAGAGGAAGGCCAGTGAATAAATCAAGTAGAAGTGCAGTTCCTAAATCAAGTACTGTTATTGAAGTATCAGAGCTGAGCTGAGCAGTAGCATCGGAGCTAGCTTGGCAAGAGATGAGCTCGAGCTTCATCATTATCTGAGTCGAGCGAGAGCGTCTTTCTTCTTCTCGAGTGAAGTAGCTTACTATTGCTCTGCGCGCTAGGGCCTATAAGACTATGCTTAGTGCGCGCTAGCCTCTATGCCTTTGCTTCGTGCTCATGCCCTTATGTTTGCGCTGTGTGCTCTGTGAGTTCTAGCTAGGAAGCACAAGCGCAGCAAAGGAGCATGAGTGTTAGCGCGCTAATGCCTATTTCGCTGTGCTGTTTGCTTCTCCTCTTTCCACTTCCCATTCCCTTCCTCTTTAACGATTCCCCACCCGAACTACCATACCCATCCCCTTTGTTGATGAATCTTTTGTATCGAACGAAAGCCTCATATCCCCTAGCGGAAGCCTTATCCTGTGGAGTCGGCTCTTCCATAAAGAGCAGAGTAGACAGTACACGTAATGGTCCGCCAGGAGCGAAGAATAGCTCAGCGACCGGATAAACCTTGATGAGAATACCAACCCTCTTCCTTTGTCATTTACTGAAGCAGGAATAGAAAGGAATAGCCCTGCCCACCTTATGAAAGAAGCCTCACCGTCAGTCTTTGCTCTCTCTGGATCAGTAAGTCAGTCAGAAGTAAAATAGTCTCTCCCAGTAGTGGAGTAGTCCCACCCAGTAATAGCATAGTTCCAGTAGTGGGTCATCTATCGTAGTAAAGGAAAGGTGCGCAAATGCTTTGAAGCAGGAATAGCAGACCGTGAAAGCACTTGCTCGGTCCGGGTAAGCCCCTTTCCCCGATCGCTTCGATACGACAGCAAGGTAGGGTTCTTCGCTCGATATGATTCACCCGGTACCTGGTATTGGTAGTAGCATCACCTTCCCTACCTTGATAGTAGTTGACAGTCTCGCCCCGCCTTGATAGGAGTTTAGGGTAGCAGACTTTAGAGTATAACACGGAAGGAAGTCTTCCCTATCTAGGCTGACTTTCTTTCCTCTTTCAATGCTTGAGGGAGACAAAAGGAGTTGGCATCGGCTCAGCCCCTTTGGTTCGGTAGTTCGAGATGAGACGCTACGGTCAGGCTCAGTCGATGAACTCGATTCGACAGGCTTGGTTTGTTCGGTATGATTCTTCACTTAGTAGGCCCGGTATGCTTCTTCGCCCCGGTATGGGCTTGCTCGGTAGGCCATCTATCCGCAAACACACTAGGTATTGGTAGTAGCATCAGAGATCTTCCCCTGCCCTGTCTGAGTTGAGAGTAACGGGGGAAGTCAACTAAACAATAGGGCTATTCCCGTTGTTGTCTTCTTTCAATAATGCTTTGTTGGTCACCGGGCACAGCGCAGCGAGAAAAAGCTTAGCGCACTACTAAGAGTAGACAGCACACGTAAGCTAGCAGAGTAGACAGCATATGAGACGGCAATGGTTCAAGCTCATCGAACTACCACACCAGGGAAGAGCTCCCTGCGCCTATAGGATGAAGTGAATGTATGTAAAGAGAAAGGCGAGTTGAGGATCGAGAGGGGGAAGTTCTAGTCCAGCCCTTAAGGCATGGGAAAAGATAATGCCAACCTTCTCTTTTTTGAAGACAAAGTCATCGTCAAGCTTTCTCGACTTAGGCTGAGATACAGTCGGCTTTATTTGGACTGGAGGTACAGAGTAGGCAACTCCTTTGCCTTTCATCTGCCAGACATCCCTTTTGGCAACCAGACTCGGCTTGGGGATTCCTTCAGAAAGGGGAGTTTTTCCTTTGATCTTGGTTTGGTCATCTAACTTTCAAGCCTGTTGGGAACTGGTTTCTTCTCATCGGGCCTTGGCTTTAGTAGGTTCTTTGGAATGTTCTTGGTAGTGTTCTGGTTTATGATTGACAGCTTCATTCCGAACATTTCGAATCGCTCTTCCATACTAAGGAGGATTTCCGTCAGAGTGTCCACTTTTGACTCCAGGACCCTGAGCTGATAGTCCTTTCGCAGAAGTGATGCTTCAATGTGTCGCTTCAATGTGTCTTAAGGTGGGAAAAACTTCTTATTCATATAATGTTTAGTTTCTGAAGGACCCTCATAACCTCCTCGGGGAAGTATTCTTGGAGGGTGACTGACTAATGCCCATTCTTTCTGGACATAGTCATCCAAGGAATCTATGTATTCTTCCAAGGCGGATTTCTTATGCTTTAGTTGAGCAGGTTCAACAGGAACGGATTTTCTACCCCTTCGTTTGCACACCTGAGGCTTGGGAAGTGGAAGAACCTGAGGGGTTACAAGCCTTCTTCCACTTGATGCCGGGCATGGCGGCCAATCTCTTCAAAAGCTTTTTGGTATTTTGGAGATGACTATTTCCCAGAGTTCTTTAGGCATTTCCTTTGGGATCCCCTTTGAAGTTTCTTCAACCTGCTCCTAAGGAAACTGCCCCCAGAATGGGTCTTCTCCTGTTACCATCTGAATGGCATTGGTTTGTTCTGTTGGGGGAGGGTCCACCAAAACTGACTTAGAGAGAGTGATGTTCCCTTCCTTAAACTCTTTTTCCACCCCAATCCTTGAAGATGAAGCAATCTTCTATTCTAATATAATACTAAGTTCAGGTTGGTATGGCCCAATACCTTCATTCTCTTTTGTCTCTCGTCTCTCGAAATGACATAGATAAATGAGAGTGGATCGAGGGAATGGAATCTAGACTATAGATTGCATGAGCTAGCCAGTCAATCCAGCCGGTTTTCTTGCTTGGTTCGCCCTGCTCGGCTCTAGCTCGGCTCCATATCAATCACTGAATTCCATTTCCATTATTGTGCTTGCACGAGATTTTTTGTTTTTGACAAGTAATTTTTTAGTATCTTTCTTTCCTTATCCGTCTTATTAAGTAGTTGAGTATCCCCCTTGATTGCACGGGGTTCAAGAAGCGTAATGCGCTGACCTTAAATTAAGTTAAGGACTGATTCTAAGCGGATGCCCTTCTGTAATCTCTAGGAAAGAAGGAAGAAGGCTTTCCTCTCTAAATAGCTGTTAGATTGATTGGGGGTTTTCTTACTCTTAGTACTATAAGTACACGATTTAAGGGATCAAAATGACGTATGATGGTATATAGTAAAATATAGTAAAAGTGAAAGGATACCTTACGCCCCCCTCCTCCCATATTTTTTGTGACATAACCCCGTCCGCTAAGTCCGTTAATCCCCTCACCTCGCATTAATTAAGAAGATAAGAGAGGTAGGGTTTTCAAGAAAAGAAGTGAGTTTCTCGCTTTAAAAATAAGAAGAAGTTGGTAATCTCATGATTGCTTTTGTGGCGCATAAATGAAAGCTATCTGTGTCGGTTAAACATAGGCATGGAATGGAATCTCGTTCTGCGCAGCATCCTTGGACTCCATCTAGCTTGAGAGTAAACATACCCCCGGTTCCGGTTAACATTTCCCCTCCTCGTCCTATAACTCGCATAGGGATTAAGCCCGTAAAAAATGTCAAGGCTTTGGTAGGAACCAATCCAATAGTATATACGGTGTTATTGAACAGTCACAAAGGAAGTCGAAGGACCTGTTACTTCGGTCCCCCGAAAGAGGATTGGGGCATATAATCCAGGAAAGAGTCCCGAAGCCGGGGATCAAAATGAAACAATTGAGTCTACCCCCGAATCCTTACTTCTCCATCCATAATCCGGTATTATCCTCTATCCCGACAGAAGTATTAGCAGAAATGTGGAATGTCCTTTTACCTTTTTTATGTATTGGATTTAGCATTTTGTGGTCCTCCCTCCCAGAACTGAGTCCGACAATGAGTCAATCCTTGGCTGGCTTAGATATTGAGGCTCTAAGAGAGACTATCAATGCTTCTAGTCAGGAGATAGGTAGAGCAACGGATGTTCTCGAAGCGGCCGAAGTAGCGCAAAATCCATCCTTGTCTATGCTGCTCACTCTCGGTTTGGTCCTACTTCTGATTTTTGTTTTCGTATCACGGATCTTGGTTCGCGCTTTATGGAGGTCGGCTTGGACTTACCTTATGGAAACGCAAGACCAACGGATTGGTGCCGACGGCACCCCGGCTCCACGCGGGCCCGCCGCCCCCGGCCTTCCTAACGACGATAATGATGCTCAAAAGGAGAAACTACGAAAGCAAATTCGTAAGGCTCTAGCCCTACTCCTAAAAAAATTTTGCAAACATTATTGTGGGGGTATGGGCTTCTTTCTGCGGCAAATACTGCGCAAGAGGCAGAGAAAGCTTCGACTTTCTCGGATCTGCGGATGAAATGGCCCAGAATTTTGAGTATCAGTCCCCGGAAGCCGATGTCAACGCTCTCCGAAATCTCTTAAATGCTATCAAGAGAGAGAGTCAACCCGAGCGGTGGGGGGACGACATGAACGAGCGCTTCCTCTTCGACTTGGTCCGAAGACCAATCGAAAAATCGTCGTAGGGGGGTAGTGGGGCGGCCCTGGTCAATCAAGTCACCGCCATTGACCAGGGGAAGGGGAGAGGTGAGGTGGGCCCCCTCAATTTGATGTCCGGCCTGGCCGGCGTCGAGAAAGATTTTACATTCCGTAAGTAACTCTGTGATTTTGAAAACGGGGGAAATGAAAGCAGAATTCGTTATCTCTCCTCCCTCCCACATGTTCAATCTTTTTTTAGCGGTTTCCCCAGAGATCTTTATCATTAACGCAACCTTCATTTTGCTCATTCATGGAGTTGTATTTAGTACCTCTAAGAAAGATGATTATCCACCGTTAGTCAGTAATGTGGGTTGGCTTGGATTACTTAGTGTTGCGCGCCTAGGAGGGCAGCGCGCTTGGGATGCGGAGGAGCTATTATCGCCCAGCTCCCTAACCTAATGCGGCCGGACCGCAGGGAACCGTAGCATGGGGGGACGTCCTAATCCTTTTGCCGCCGCAAGGCTGGCTAATCGTACGCAGCAGGAGCAAGGGAACTCCCCTGGTTCTGGAAGGCACATGAGTCCGAACGCTATTATGAATGTGCGACCGACACTACACTACGTAGGTACCTGTGCAGGTGAGGCGTCGGTCGGTCCTAGAAACGGCGGCAGCGGCGCGAGGAGTTAACGACCGGACGTGCTGCAACCTAGGGATCACCAGGCAGCTCTTTCGCTCTATAGGGATATCGGGGGGGCATAGCACAATTCTTCTTGGAGGAGGGTTGGTTTGCCCAGGTGACTGATCCTGCCATAATGTACTCCTACCTATTCTATTGCACCGGCAACCGAAGTCGAACATACATACGACGATCTTCATGCGTGAAGGGACGGGAGGAAAGAAAGGGCGGTAGATGATAATGCGAAAGGGCACCGCGTCTGGACGGGCGGGCTGAATAGATGAGCGAAAGGTGCCATGGAGTGAGGAATATCCCGAGTATAAGGTTAGACAACTAAATGCACCTCGAGGTGCAGCCGAGGAACTGGGGGACCTTCTCGAGCACAGGATAGGCAATTGAGAGATAGAGTTAGCCTATTCGTTATGGGGAATCAATGCTCCGGACCGAATAGAGCTTACCTCCGTAAGCTTTCTTTTCTCCGGCGCATATTAGCTTAGCTGCGCTCAATAGGCCCTGGTTGGTTTGGCTTCCTCTCTTAGGCCACTTTCCTTACCTTTCCCCCGCAACACTCCCACTCCAAGCTACGCCTGCTGAGCAAGATGCATTGCTCTTTCCTCTTCTGTGGACGCACCTCCGCCTCACTATGACCCGGGACGGGAAGAGAAAGACTTTGATTTTTCCGGCGGGCTTGATCGAGTAAAGCCAAAGACGCCCCAAGACAAGGTACAACTGTTGGGAAGGGGACATGATCAATAGAACCTGGCTGGATCCGGGCTGGGATAGTGGCGCCCATTCCTAAGCAGTTCTGAAAAGGTTCGCTCATGCTGGAGGGAGCATCCCACTTAGTGATCGGTCCGCTAGTTCACGCAAATCCGAAGAAGTTATCACGGACGAGCCACATGCAGGGAAACTTGCACGTGTGGTTCTGGCCGGGCTTTCCTTCGGTATCTAATAACCTTGCTTCTGCTCGCCGCTGGCGCACCTCTCCTAACTATTGCCCATTTATTCCGGAATAATCTTTTTAGGAGGGACAATTCTACATATTTCTGCCAAATCCTTCCATTATTAAGTACGGCTGGTACCATTTCGATGTGTTTCGATTCTTTCGAACAAGAGAGGTTTGATGCTTCTGAATCCATTGTATTAATTCCACTTCCTACTCGCAGTATGCTCTTAATGATCCCGGCTCATGATTCAATTGCCATGTATTTAGCTATTGAGCCTCAAAGTTTATGTTTTTATGTGATCGCAGCATCAAAAAGAAAGTCTGAATTTTCCACGGAAGCCGGCTCAAAATATTTGATCTTAGGTGCATTTCCCTCTGGAATATTATTGTTCGGGTGCGACCGGACTACTACCGACAAATTTTTTGAAACTTCTTTATAGACTTGTAGAGACCCTCTATGTAGTTGTCTATCTAGGGCAATCGATCTACTTTCCCCATAGCCCTGAGGCTGTGTCTCGATCTCCTACGTGCGAAAGATAAGATACGGGAGACGGGGTCCTATGGGGATTCCCCTTGGTCTAATTCCACGACGGAGAGTCGGCGTGGCCTAAAGTGAAGATTGGGGGGAGTAGAGCGAAATCCCCGTCTGGGGTATTCCGAAGGTGTAACCTAGGCAACGAAAAAGGGGCCCGATACTTCAACTAGAGGAGCGACCTGTTGGTTCACCAAACCCCGACCCAGCGTCACACGTTCTCCAGGTCCGAAGGGATCCAGTGCCCAACTACCGACTCCTCCCGGAATTGCGTTATCGGAGCCGAGCCAGGAATAGCCGTTAGTGGACACCTACCACTTTTCACCGGTTAGAGAGGCCCTCTTTAATACATTAAGAAAATATGTTCACAGGGGCCAGAAAGACTCGGTCATAGGAACTTAGACCACCTACGCGCTGGTAAACGAAAACCACCTCGACCGGATCTACCGAACGAATCAGGCCGCCCCGTCGAAAGAATTAACACGCCAAAAGGGCCACCAGCTTTCCCCCCAAAAAAGGGGAGATCCGCAGCTTACTGCTCACGGAAACATCCGACCTTATGGTCAAGTCGTCCGCGTATCTTTCTGATCTCCTTCTATTCATCAAATTTTTGGCTTTGCCCAAGGTTGATGGTGTTGGCTAAAAAGGGGAAGAGAGGAATTGAGTAAGTTCAAAAAATCGGTTAGGAATCGTACCGCTTCTTTGAACCATTTGCTATCGACCCCATTCCTCTTCATCTCGTCTATACTATTTCAAACAAATAGAAAATCGGGGTCATGTGAGTCGCCATTTACCCAATTGGAGATGTCCCCCCATGTTTACCACCCGTCGGGTAGAAAAGGGACCTCTCCTGAACATAAGGAGGTTAACACACGTGTGATTTCCACATCCACGAGGATCCATATGGAAGGGCGGCGCCTCAGTAATGTCGGCATATATGGAGTCCCTCCTCTCTTCCAAAAAAAGAGGATGGCACTTTTGCCAATAAAAAAATGCATTCATTATTGGAATAAAAAAAGATGAGAGGTATCCTCTCCCGCGCAGGTATCCCCGCGAGGGCAAACAACATATATAAGAATAGTCAGCATAGTTGTCTAAAAAAATGAACTTTCAATATTCCCATTAGCTCATTTGCTTTTATTTTTTCTCCGTACAAAAAAAGAGTCCTTCCTGTACTAATATTTGTTTTCCTTTTTATAGGTTGTTGACCAAGAAATAGGTTTATATGTTGAACCGGGACGATGTTCGAAATCCAGTCTGAATCAGAGACTGTTCTGATGAAGTTTGCACCGATTAGTTAGTAGATTTCTTCTTTGACTTGACTTTCATTCAAGTTGCGGATGGACTTTTTGTAGCTTTAGTATCACGGACTTGACTCCTTCTAAGAGGATCAAACGATGCTCAACCAGCGCAGGGTCCAACCATGGCATGTCGCTATAGGACTAGGCGAAAATTTCTATGTATGTCTTTCTAAATTCATTCTTTCTTGTTCTACTGGTGTGAATGACGCGCTTCTTTGAACGATTCTAGGTTCACTTCCAGTTCCGCCGTTGATGTCCACTTTTTCTTCCACCATAGCGGAGGTCCGTTGTTCATATCTTTCAAGAGCTTGGGACATCCCCCTGTGACCCTCCGGTTTGGAGGAAAACAGAGGAGGTTTGAGAAAGCCTCCGTAGCCGTTGTTTGCGAGTTGACTCGGAGACAGACGTGGGCGAAGGTTCGTCAATGATTAGCCTGTCCCCAGCCCAAGTTAAGTATAAACAGACTGAGAGGGTTCCTCAGATCCTACCCTCGACAAAAAGTCCAATGGGATGGGACTCTATGGGATCTAATCGAACATCAGTGTGTTGGGTTTCAATCATGCAGATCTCTATGATCCCACTTGGTATAAAGTGGTCGGGCAGAGTCCGGTCTTTATTCGGAGTTGTATTGGCCTGGGTGCCCTTTCACCCTAGGCCCTTTTTTCTGCTATGGGGTCTGACAAGTCTTGGCTCATCATTGCATCTTGCTGTCGTCCTAGGCCTCTACCAGGTTGAAAACCCTGTTGAAGCATGAGCAACCATCCCATAGAAAATGAGTACCCCTGGCTCCTTGGTTAAAAGTTCCTGACAGGTTTGCAATTGGCTATGGAGAGTCGCTGGTTGTGCCCCTGGGGTGAGGTCAAGCAGCGATACCTAGGACGAGCTGACAGGTACTCCTATAGTATAGTCACGGGTCAGAACTGGTGTTCTACCTGAATTTGGTTGCCATTTTAAGAAGGCAGAGTTTCGGAGTGTCATATCCCGTGTCTTCCTTCATGGAGTCAAAAGCCCTTTTTCGACCTGTGGCAGAGTGAAATAGCCCCTGAGTGAGTCGGTGCTGGTGGGTGGAAAATGATCCAGGTGATCTGGGCGAATCCAATGAAGATTTATGGATTGTGATTGGAGAGCAAAAGGTCTCTTTTCTATCTGGAATATACTCTATTGGTTCAAGCTCAGCTCTGTTCTCTTGGTTGAAGGTTCAGCAGGCTATGGATTCTCTATGAGGAGCGTTCCAGGAGTAGCCTGCCTCTATTTGATCACGAGAGGCTTCTTCGAGGGGCTTGGCTTCTTGTTCTCACTTCCCTTCCTCAGAACCAACCTCACCTGCTGCCTGCCCATACCCTCCTCTTTCCCGCACAGTGACTCCACGATGAACGCCCTGACTGACCTTAGAACCTGTGAACCTTCCATTTGACTGGCTTCTTTCCCCCTCGATCCAAGAGGGGCTTCGATGAGCTTTCCGACTCAGATGCAAATGCACCACTTGATTCAGTCACAAGTCTAACTGATTCCCCCCTCACCTACTCATCTGGCTACCGTGCTGCCTCCTTCCTTTGCCGACTCGTAGCTACTCCACCTGAGTGAGACACCGATTCTTGCCCTAATATCTTCCTCTTTTTCCTGCCATACCCTTGCCTTTCCAATCACTGCTACCCGCTTCGCTTTCCATCTTGCTTCACTACCTGATTCCTATTAGCTAGCCCCGTCATGCTTATCTCTCTGGGGTCGTGTTATCCACTCCTTCATCAAGGTTAGGTCGACCAGACCAGGATCGAGTCGAGTACGACCCAACTCTAGAGGCGAACCGGGCATTTTAGAAGCAAGTGAGCCACCGGTAGCCTAAGCTCGCCCTCGCTTCTTCTTTGTTGCTGAGTTAGCAGATCCTGATCGTGATCCTTGATGCACTGGGAAAAAGCCCTATTGAACTACCTTCCTTTGTTTTCCACTCACGAAGCTAGGGAACTGGATCGAAGACACGCCCTTATTCTTACGCCTTTCTCCCAACCTACAGCAAGGTGGTTACCGTTCTCTGGCCTTAGTGTGCCGTGCCAGTACTTTTTATTATCGATGAATGATCTGTGCTACCAAAGTCTCAGAAAATCATAGTAAAACGAGTCTCATTTTCAGAACATGGCAAGCCAAAAGAAAACCTGCATCTAATTGGCTCGAAAGCCGGCCCTTGTTCAACAGCCAGTATTGAATCATTTCCAGTGAGCCGTGTGAAGCGGAACCACCTCTATTCTTCGGGTTTCTTGCCAACAGAAGAGTCTGATGTTGATGTGTCTTCTTCATCAATCCAACCCGTGTTTGAACATTGTGCTGTTCCTATTGAAAGGACAGCTCTCTACAAGACTGGAGCTAGCTACTAGTCCCGCTACTACAGCTCTACTGAACTCTCAAAATAAGCCCCTGCGCGTATGCTTCTAACGGGAAAAGCAGATCAGATCGCTTATGGGCTTACAGTTCATCTGTTGTGATCATAACAGCTACCGAGCACTTCACTCCCGCATCTGCTTTCCCTGAAGAGCTACCTTCTGATGACCAATCAAGAGGAAGTCGAGTGTTGTGTACTGACTACGAGTGTAGTGTACTGTGCCTAGTAGCAGTCTGGTTTCTGGTCTTCCTCAAGGAACTATTGAAACAGGGCTGCTACCGCGATACTATAGCGCACTTTTTTGCTACCCCGGGACAAGGGACTGAAAGCCCAACCAACTCCTCTTTGATGACTGGCTTATCACACTACACTGGTACAAGATCAGCGGTTGATCGGCACTGGGAAGCATTCGACTCCGTCTGGGAGGGATCCCATTCAAAAAGGGAGGATCCTTGTGTAAGGGCAGGGGAAGGCACGGGTACCAGAGAGTGGTGCTTTCATGGAGTAGGCATATCCCCCTTCTCAGTCTGCCTCCTAGTCTAAAGGTAAGATCGCCTTTGAACCCCAACCTATGAGGAGACACCCGCCCAGAGAATGATTTCCCTATTGCTGTGTGCTTGCTTGACCACTGGGCTACCATCGAAGATTCTTGCTACCGCTTGGATTGCTGCTGACGCTGGTCTTCTCCTATCTGTGTGCTTGATCCGGTGATCATTCCTGCCCAGAAGAAGATCCCTCTCATATATCTGAGTCAGCGCACGCGAACCTCCACCCGCAGACCAAGACTCCGACCGAAGCACAAACCTGGGAATTGGTAGTCGGAGAATCGGTACATCGGATAAATGGTATACAATGCAAGTTCTGTTAGGTTCTTATCTGACTAGCACAGGACGACCTATGATGACTACAAATGGGAAAGAATGCAAGCAACTCGAGAGGTTGGTGTAGTAAAAGAATGTGTGAGGCATTGTCCCACTAACACGTCAGAGAATTATTCCTTCCGGTGACAAAGATTCTGTGAGTGCGATAGCCAATACTATAACCGCTACGTACACTTTCGAGCCCAAACGCTTGCTGACTGGGGAGTATTTTAAGTGGATTCACAACTTCGGAGATATAAATCAGCAAGTATATCATGCCTTCTCCAATGGATGCATGGCTCCCCTTTCGTTGGGTGCGCTGTGATATGGCTCTCTCTTGCACTGTACGGAGTCTATCCTAGTCTTACCGAAATCGGATTTCCTTTCCTTAAAGAAAGAATCAATCAAAAAAATCCAGCAAGTCTTCCCACCACGGGGTCTTCCACTCTTTCATCATCTTCTTCCAGCGGGGACTCTCCACTCCCTGGCTTCTTAAATCGGAAAGACTCCGCCGATAGTGGGGGGGTCCCCTCCGGTAAAAATAGAATAGCCGCGGCCTTTTTTCATAAAATTGACTCATCCTCATCACTGGAAAATCCTTCTTCTAAAAATAACTCGGTATCCATTCGCTTCTGGAAGAATTTGAACTAATTGTGCCACAGTCGAGCTACCTGCACCTGTCTGGTCCGATCGTGTGAAGCTTCCTATTGGAGTTGTTTGCAGAGAAGAGAAGCTGTTCCTTTCCTTTCCCTCTCCCGTCGTTTTCGTAACAAAAAAATCAGAAGTAGGACCAAACCGAGAGTGAGCAGCATAGACAAGGGCAGAATGGAAAGTTGCTCAAAAGGGGCGTCAGCGCTGACGATAAATTGACCTGCCATCGCTTCAACCGCTTCCTGAAAAAAGTCACTAGTTGGTCCTCTCTGCTGCAAATCTGACAAAATGATGCGGAGCACCTCCACATCAGTGCGTTCCGAATGTACCCATTGTCCCAAGACATTTGGGGTATCCTCTATCAAATTTCCATAGCCGTTTGAGGTAGCTATGCTATTCACTTCTTCCTCAATCAAACTTTGTAATTCATCAATCTGTGGGGCGGTGCCTTCCGACAGCTCAGTGTACACATTGGACATTTCCGACGACGAAGAAGAAGAAGGAGAAGGGGAATCAAAAGGTATTGGTATAGATAGTTCTGGAGCCTCCACCCGTGGGGATAGGGTGGGGCACAGGTCGTCCTCGAATATATTAAAAATGGGATCCGTGTTCTCGGTTTGAGCAGCCGAGAGGGATGGATTTGCAACTTCCACTGTCGAAGAGCGAGGTGCATCGATGGGTACGGTCGCCGAGAGGGATGGATTTGCAACTTCCACTGTTGAAGAGCGAGGTGCATCGATGGGTACAGTCGATGCATAAATTTCAGATATATATCTGTATCTTGTCATTAAAGTTTGAATGCACTTTTCTTCCTTATCAGAGAGGGGCCCCTAACGGGGCTGAAAAAAAGGGGTTTGGGAATCGAACCCAACTCTTCCTTCCACGACCCCTTGCCTCGGGATCGTGCCTTTTTTACTCGACTTGCTCCCTGCTCAAAAAAGTCTCTCTTATTCTGCAACTCGGGTCGATATGTTTGGGAGTCATGGTCACATCATGAATTTTTCTACCTGTCGCGCTCGCGTCATTCGCTGGCCAGTCGGGAGGATAGTACATTCCAACTCACATGCTTCCCAAACAAGGGGCAACAGCGCGACTGCTAAATCGACTGGATCTGGATCATCCAGAACTACATCTAAATTTCTAACTATGGTGACTAGGATTCTCTTTGGATCACGATTTCAAAATGCCTGGGTCGCTCTTCCGGGCCGGGTCGAGCCTTTCAATAGTGCATCGTATGTAGTAGTAGCGAGCAGTTCCTTCCCAGATCGAGAAGCTTGAGCAAGAAATTCCCCCATACAGATAGAGGCGCCTATAGCCTTGCCTCTGGCTTTGCCCCCTTCAACCAGATTACTTTACTAGCTAGAATTCATTCTTCGACAGTACAGGAACTGGTTTAACAAAAGGGGTCTCGAACTACAGTGATCTGATGGCTCGCAGCGGGTGATTTTCATACTGTCAGAACCGTCGGTGAAAAAATGGGAGGTAGAGTTCCTTTTTTAACAGGAGCCCAGCCCTTTTAAAAAATTTCATGACTGTCTGCAGAATGCGAACCTGACTGATCTTCGTTCCTCGGGGCACAGACTCTCTTGGAGCAATCAATCCGGTGGGGCCAGACGCATCGTCGGCAGACTAGATCGAGCCTTAGTTAATCCTGAGTGGATCCAAAAGCTGAATGCTTCCAGTGCTGAATATCTTACGCCGGGCTGCAGTGATCATGCCCCAATCCTCGTCTTATTCCGGCTGTCAGCTCTGGACCAAAGCCATTCAAGTACTTTCGCATGTGGGAATCCCACCCCCAATTTCTTGATGTAGTGAAGAAAGCTCCCGGTCACTGGAAATCCCATGTTTATTCTTTTTTGAATAAACTGAATAACACCAAACTTGCGCTCCAAGCATGGGATAAGCAATGTTTCGGAAAAGCTGGAGACAGAGTTTAGATATGAAGAAATGAACTAAATTCTATTCAAGACTTGCTCCAAATGGATCCCCTCAATGCTCAGCTTGTTGATGAAGAAAAAGAGAGCTGAAATAGAGATTCTCTGAGGTCCTCGCCCAGGAGGAAGATTTTGCCCGGAAAAAGTCTCGAGTCCAATGGCTCCATCTTGGTGACAGCAACAAACGGTTTTTCTACGCCTCCATTCATGCTAGGAGAGCCCAGAATACTATCCGCTGTCTTAGAGACGGGGGATACCACACAAAAAATTTAGGATATAAAGAACATCACAGAAAAATTCTTCTTTCGGTTCTTGGGGACTGACCCTGAGACCAATTCCTCCTTCGAGCCTTTTTTCTTCAAGAAAATACTGACTCCCGAGGCTAGCTCTTGACTCACTAGAAAGGTCTCTTTTTAGGAGGTGGAGAGCGTTGTGAAAGAAGCTAAGTCCGATAAATTAGATAAGGCCCCCGGGTCAGATGGATTCCCCGCTGCCTTCTTCCAGACGTGTTGGGATGTCATTAAGTTTGATGTGTGGGCCGCCATCCGAAACTTCTTTCGATCAGGAAGACTGATTAAGGAGGCTAATTATACTATCATTACTCTAATCCCCAAGACTGAGACTGCTGATAGGCCGCATCTATATATATGTAGTATGATAGGACGTGCGAACCAAGGCATGAGCCTTTTTATAGCAAGCCAAAAATCATAAACAGCAGAAAACCCGATTCCGCCGGATTAGTCTTCTTCCTTCGGCTTAACCCAAAACTGCAACTCAGATGTACCAGACCTCCCCTCCTAGACTTACAAGAAGGGCACGAGAGAGAACGAACGGATCCAATACACCAGGCTTTCGTTACTACGGCACAAACGCTGGGCCCATGACCTAGGAAAATTAGCCAGGAAGTCGAACTGAGCGATTGAGAGCTAGAAGAAGAGATTCCTTACTAAAGGAAGAGGAAGAAAAGAAGCACGGGATTCGCTAGCTATAGACCGAAGAGCCTTACCATAAGAAGGATGAAACAAGATAGCAGCGACTAATGCCCTTAGAGAGAGAAAGAAGTGACAGCTTATATAAGTCAGATCAATAGCTTGAATTTGAAGACTAGCCTTTCTCCAATCGATAGCTTGAAGAAGAGATAGACGCTGACTGCCACCAATGCGAGTAGACTAAAACAATAGAGAAGAGAGCAATTGCAAGACTTAGTTGACCAATTAGTTGGCTATTGCAAGAGACTTTCCGAGAAGGCCAATGACTGAAGGCCAAGAGAGCAATGAGTGCAGATAACAGTATAATAAATAAGAAAAAAAGACTGGGGGCCCGGAAAATTGAAGCATGTTTACTGGAGCCAGTAGTATCCTTATAAGACTCACTTGAAGAGGCCAATTACTAAGACATATAAGCGAGGCCCTAACACAGAAGGAGACTGACTTGCTGCCTTTTCTTTTCTAAGGCAGCAAGTCAGCTATATTTCGTGTAAGCTTAAGCCCGGACTAATAAAGCATCGACCCTTCCTCTTTAGTAGTCTATTCCCAATACTTCAAAGTGGGTCCAGTCTCTTTAGTTGAACAAAGTCTGTAAGCTTGTTTTTACCCCCGTTATCACAGCACAGTAAGGCCAAATAACGTGAGATATAACGCTAGCCAGTGATTGAAGTTAGTCCAGTGAAGTGAGGTTTGGATTCTTAATGTTATAGATAGGGGTTGAAACTATAATGAAGACTATAGGGATAGGGAGGAAGTTACTCGACCTCGACAACAAGGAGAGGGAGGAGAGCTGGAATAAAGGAAATAACTGATCTACTGCTTTCAACCGATTCGCTTTCGGTTCGGATGAGTAAAGAAAAAAATAGAAATTCAAATTAGAAATTCCCCTGGCTATCGCGCCTTTACCTAAATTTCATCGACCCAACCAATTGCTTTCCTTTGAAACTCTCACTTGAACGTGTGCTGAGACTGGTATACTTTCCTTGAAGACCATCAATAGGGGACACTACGAATCTAGCTGACTAGATGGCGTAATAACTCACTTGCAGAGGTCCCCACTGTTTATAGCGGGGAAAGACTACCAGACAAGCTGCAATGTCATACCTTTTCTTTTGTCTTCTTCTGTCAGAGAAGGATAAAGGTCTAAAGGTGACCGGTCAGTAGGAACTCTTTTTTTCGGAGCTTTATCTTTTTAGTCCACTAACTTTTAATTTAAGGGAAGATAGCAAGCACTTTTTCGGATACTTACGTTTCGGGCTTGATCACTGGCCTCCCATTCCAGGCTATCACACCTTCCAATGGGGTTTCTAACACTAACACAATTTATAAGGCATCTGGAAACGTGAACTTTACGCCTACCCAATAGCGCCCATAACCCAAGCTCTACTCTCGCATCTACCTTCGAAAAAAAAAGAGCGCTAATAACCTGCCCTTCTGCTCCCTTATATAGGATAGGAGAAAAAGGCATCATCAAAGACGCCCTTTTAATACTTTATTTCGGCCATTGGATCGCAACAATCAGACTGGATACGAGCTTATGGCGTTAGGGACTCTCGCACTTGAGCTGGCTTGGCTTGCTACTTAAATAAAGAGGATTTCATCATACCACACTTAAGGTGTTGTTTACCCTTTGTTATGGAACTCGCAAAGGACTCAAATAACAGGACTGACGCTGTCTTACTTAATTCATTCCTATTTTAAAATCGTCTTGAATCATACCTTGCTATCGGGCACAGGCTTGAGGAACTTTCTGGCGTAACACACCCGTAATGGGGCAATCTGACTAGCTGGTCAAAACCCTTTCCGCAGTGAGCTTTCAAACTTTCTTTAGAACTTGCTTCACAGGCTTGAGGCATTTTTACACCCTCCCGTAGGCTCACTTTGTTTCTGGGCTTTCCTTTCTCTCCTAAGATCCCATCCCAACCAACAAACGATAGTCTGATGGGGATTCTGCTTGAACGTTAACTAGACCTGCGCCCGTACTAGCTTACTGGAAAACTAAGGGGAAGCTCAAAGGAATTAAGTAAGCCAACTTAAGGCTATAAAGATATTTCGATTGAGGCTAAACTTATCCTCCTTGGTTGGAACCCCATCGGCAGCGGACCTTCGCTGAGCTTTTTCCCTAGGGGGGACATTTTTGTTTTAATGCATATTTGTTGGTAGTCGAAATAATGAATAGCCCTCATTAAGCACCTTTTGAACTTAAAGCATCTGTTAAATCTTATTATTGGTGTAGAAAGTCCCCAATTCTTGATCTGGAGCAGCACGGATACTTCTTTAGGCCGAACATAGTCAAGCATGAACTATTTTCCGAACTGACTGACCCGACTGCTGTTCGCGCTAAAGCAATTGTAGCAGCTCCAGTAGGATCAGAATGCTTTAGGTATTCCATGCCATGTGTGGGACACTTTCGGAATATCATAGGCTCAACTTCAATTATTTCAATTGCATCAAAACAAACCTCAAAAAAGCTTGCCGTATTGGACTGGCGCTTTAACTATATCTTTCTCACTTCCTTGCAGGAAGCCTAATAACTTACGCGAAGAGAATGGATCGGAGGCTACCTGACTATCCCGGTATTCTACTTGTAGAAATGAAGTGGAATTGAATCAGATCGGACTTCGGGGAACTCGCTAAAGTAAAGGGCTACTGGCACTGAAACTGGTTTGCGTGATAACGTTCTGTCGAGGAAGGACTTTATTCGCAATGGGAATAGGCTAGCCCGCACAAGAACTGATGCTTGCCCGTACACTGCCCCTTCTTCTTCCCATTACTTAGGGATTTTCTTAGGCTTCTTGAACCGAGAAACTCTCACTTGAAAGACCTTCAATCGAGTGGCGAATCTACCTTTGATAACAGTCCTGCCTTTCAACACCTGAGATGAGAACTGAACTTGCAGTGGCACTTGAACTGTTGACTCTCCCAACTCGTTGAAACCTGCCTTTAGAACTTGCAACCAACTAGCTCACTGGAAAAGACCTTTTATTGATTCCCAAAGGAATGCCTTTCGACTGGAAAGAAGAGTTTGAGTTTTTTCCAGGCATAGGTCAAATGGATTTCTTCCGCGTGACAGCCGATAGTCTTCTTGGGCTTTTGCTTTCACTCTCTTTCCACATAACCAAAATATGTGCAATACCATCTGAATTAGCTATGCATTTATCCATACGCAATCTTCTCCTAACCTTGTCAGCCCGGGACCAATCTAGCATGGGCTCAATGATAACCTGCGGCCTGAGCATTGGCATTTGAAAGAAATTTGAATCTACCAATGGAGGGCGCTAAGCTGCCAATCCCCCTACCTAATATTCCAAATAACGCAGGCCATTAAGGATATGAAGAGCAGATATCACCTGAGGAGGAAGACCTCTGCAGCATCGCTCGAGTTGAAACTCCTTTAGGCTGGGACGGCAACCGTAGGTTGCGAGCCTTCGATTCATCCTTACTAACTGCTGAGTACACCAGGTTCTCTATTAGATTCTCTGTAGCAGCCTTGTCTGCCACTGCTTGACAAGAACCAGAAATAGGAGCCCCTGAGGATTGCAGCAAGTCGGATGAAAATTCTGAATCACCTGGCTGGGGTAATATAGAAATTTCAATCTCATTTTATTCAGCACCTTGTACTACCGCTTGCAATGCAGAATCGGATTTAGGAGCAACTGAACGCAAGCGCCTTGTTTTGATCTGGCTTGACGATATGCGGAAAGGATCCGACCGAAGATTCACTTTTTCTTATCCGGAGGAATCTTGACATCAGAGATGTGGTGATGCAACTCTATACTGGGACTGGCTACCGCCTCATACTGATTATCTCCTGGCCTATGGCACCCAATAAGATGATGAGTTGAGCAATGCATTATTTTCTGATGGTCCTCCCTCCAGTTCATGGCTCGAGCCGGGTGGCATTCCAAGGCTTTTGGCATATTGCCAACAAGTCCTATCTACCGAAAAATGAAAGGAATAAAGCACAGCATATTAGCCCTAACACCGGAATCGGTAGGTTAGACATTTGAATAGCACTTATCCTCTCCATTTAGTAATTGAGTTCTTTCACTTTCAGTCGAGTGGTAAAGTTCCACTCATTCCCTCCCCGAATCCATCTGCACCCAGCCAAAAGATGAGAGAGAAGGGGGTTCCCTGCCTCTCGTTTATTGGGAATTTCTCTTTAGTAAACGATCGAATAGGAACAATTAGGCCTGAAGCTCGCTATGCTCAATTTCTATGTGCTCAATCAGTATGTGCGACATCTGTATTAATGAATCCTGTCCGTGTTAGCTCTTATCGAATCGATCTGTATCGCTTTAATCAAGCGGTCTCAGTCCACGAATAGCGCTTCCGTTCCCTTCTTTTAATTCTTTTCATTTAATGAATTCGATTTGCTGCTCTTGTTAGCAACTCTTCGGTCATATGTCCAACTGTCCAACCAGTCTAAACTGTCCGCCCTTCTGCTTCTGCAATCGGGAATAGGTCTGAGGTCAACTGTACAATAATCGGTTGAAACTGCCTGGTCAACGCTCATCCCTTGTTTCCTTCTTCCTAGGAGCTAAAGTAAGCAAGCTACCTTAAGCAGTCTGTAGGCGCTAGGGACTGTCTTCAAGTGGAAGGTCAGAGGGCTTCACTTCCGATTTAGCTATTTTACTTCCCTGCTCTGGTTCAAAACTAGCTAGGCATCTTCCTCAGTCTCGTTAACCGAGTAACTTTCACTCACCGTCTCGTTACCACGCTAGCTTGAATAGCCAGGCATTTACCTTGGAATGGCGGACTGAACACCAAACCTTCATTACATTACAAAGGGGCTCCCCTGTTTGCTTTCGCTTAGCCTTATCTTATAAGCCTTGCTAGGATAATTCATAAAACCTTGCTTATCCTTCTGATGAGCAACTAACTAAGTTAGACTGCCTCTTACGAGCAGGTAACCTACTTTCTAAACCATGCCCCACTAGACTTTCTTCTGAGCCAGCTTTTCACTCTTGGTTTTCGTATCATCTCATTGGACTTATTTCAAACAAACTCGTTACACTCGCACCTGATTACACGGGAACGAAGAAAACTACATGGGGAGCACGCTTCCACCTGCAAGAACAGAGGGCCCAGACCAACCACAGACAGATGGAACCACACATACCAAATCTTGCAAAATTAAGTAGGGTAGCGAGCCACAGTGGCGACTGAACGATCGGAAACATAGCCAGGCAAACGTCCACTATGAACCCGAAAAGAAGAATCAACATGATTCAAATCCAAAAAAGAAAATGACTACTACATAATCAACTGACGCACGCGCAAGACGCCAACAATCAGCTGAAGCATCAACAATGTCCCCATCCAACGAAAATTAAATAGAACATCATTGATAGTACTTCAACCAATAGAGGCCAGCAAGTGGACCATATAACCTGAATAATAAGACGAATAAGACAAACGCGAATCAGCGGCTCTAGGGGCTTACCCAAGGAAGGGAATCCGCCTCTCATTCCCGCTAGAACTAGAAAGAGCGAAATGGCGAGGCGAAGCTGTGGAACACAGCGAGACTAACGCTCCATTCGCACCGCACTCACCAGCATCTAGATGCCGTTGGCACCGTCTCCTGCTCCAAAAGCAAGCCGGACACCGGCTAGACCGGAAACACAAGCCTGCGCGCACGGGAGGCTGAAGGAAGCAGGTTGCCTATATGACGGGACCAAGACATCGTCCTACCCTCAGAGTGACAAGGAACGGCCTGAATGGCGCTTATAGGGAGGAAAAGTATGGTTCTTTCTTTTTACCCTATCCGGTTTCCCTCCAAACGGAAAAGCTCCCAATGCGAGGAGGCCCATGGACGCCTCGGGCGAGGGTGGTCTACGATCAGGTTAGCAATGACCGGATGGAGCAATCCGCCAAAGATTCGATACAGAAGCCGCCAGTAAAAGAGTCAGAGGCGCTGCTAGCATCCGAAATTGGAACGGGTACGCCCTCCGGGAGCACTAGATGACTCGTCTATCTCGTACCGATCAAAAGCTGAACAGCTCGACCAAAGTCCGTCAGTCGCACGTACTCTATTCACGTTTTGTTTTGAACCCAATCCAGGGTCTCGACGCCCGCTACGGTTAGGCTCGCACGTGATGCTAAGCAAGGACTTCCCCCTCAAGTGGAAATATAGGCCGAATTTCTTTACCGAGTTCCCTCTCGGCTGACACGCTGCTCGGGATCAGCGCGAACGGCGGTGAAGCTGCGATTTCACTACGATCTTGTACATGCAAGCCGTGAGCCGTCTTCTCGCCAGGGGTCCTTCCTGGGCCCATGTACTCCATCTACGAAACCAGCCGTGCCTTTCTCGCTCTCCGAGAAGAGGGGAATAAAAGCCCACCAACCTGCTACTCAAACGCACTTTACGCCCAGGCTCTAGCGGAATATCCATACCACTCTGTCGTTCATCGTGGGCTAGCATAGCTGACTATCGTGCAAATCCGGGAAGGTCCTGCGCTGCAATTCGCTCGAAAGAGAGGGGGGCTTGCCATCCGACCTGCTTCCCCCTTCGGACTTCTTCCTGTGGAGTGAACCGATTTGCTTCACACTTGATAGAAGCACTAGTCTCGCGCGGCTGCATGCCTGCTTGTTTGCGCTGTCTGCTGTGCTCTTAGCTTGTTTGAATTGACTGAATCAGGAACTAGCCTAAAGGGTGCATTCCTGAGAAGCGTAGGCTCGATGCTTCACTCGATAGAAGCGCGGAGAAAGGCCACTCAGCGAGCCCTATAGCGCGCGCATCGGGCTTCAAGAAGCACACTAGGGCAATAAGGCATTGAAAGCGCTCGCCTTCGGCTCCCTACTCAGGAATTAGCCTAACGGCAGAGCTCTTGCTGCACTCAACTAATAAATGTTATGATGATAGTACATATAAGGTAAGGCAGGAATAAGACCGAAGCGGATAAGCTCCTGCTAAGCTCAACTCAAAAAGGCTCCACAAGCGCGATAGAGGAGTACTTAACGCGCGTTGAGCGAGCAGCAAGGTTTTTTTTTCTATTCGACCACGTGAACGCGGTTTTTCCGTAGTAAAGTAAAAGACTGCTCCTGCAGCGAAGTTTACCGCTCCGCTAACGCTATGTGATCCGGTCAAGGCGAATCGAATGGTCTTTTTTCCACTTGACAATCCCCTTCCATATCATTAGATAGGCATATATAGGATTCACGACTGACGCCCTGTGTGGAGAGAGCCCTAAAGCACTGTAAGCAAGTTACTCCACCAAGAGAAGATAGAATCCACCAAGGGCATCCCCAGTAGCATTAGCTTTTTATATGCAAATGACAGCCAAGGAAGGAATCGGGTCGGGAAAGAAGACTGGAACCGATGTTCCAGATCATTACGAATCCTAAGCCAACCGAGTTATCTCGTTTGGTGTGGGCATCAGTTTCAGTTTCAGTTGTTGTAAATTATCGATGAGAAAGGTATTATTATGGGAACTTCTCAATAAAGTTACCCTTTTTGGAAAGACTTAGGCTCAATCGCAGCTTAACAGGCTCGCTCGCTGCATCCTTCTTCTTTTAAGAGTTCTTTCGAAGCCCCTTTCTAACACCTTCTTTTTTGTTGGTAATGGTTTCAGGTTCTGAATGGATGTCCCAATTGGGTGAATTCTTAAACCGAGATGGATTCTTGCCCAAAAAATAAGAAAAAGGCTTGGCAGCGAAAAGGCTTTTCCAAGGAGCAACTTCCTTATTAGGAGGTTCCCCTATTGATATTTAATCACTCTCAAACAGGGGTGGCGGGTGGGTACAGAAAGACTAATCCAATCTTTTAATTCAACAAGAAGTACCACCAGTGTGACCAGTGTGATAGAATGCGATTCCGAGTGATAAGACGTAGGATAGAAGGTATAGGATGGAACCGAATCGAGCCTACGGGGAAGTTGCTCCTTAGAATGCCAAACCAAAGACGAAGCAAGCAAGGCTTTCTTTTCTTGTAGTCGGGGAAAGAATCCCGGGGTTGATGCTGAACCAATTCTTCCATTCCAGAGCCCAGAGGAAGAAGAAATAACATTCCATGCTGCGAGGCATCGCTGATAACATCGCCTGTTGTACAGTTGCTTTAGCCTAGGAGCCAACCTAGCTAAGGCAATATCCCAAAGTAGGGGCAGCTAACTGTGTAGATAGATGCTCTTTCCTCTTGCGGGAAAGCTATTCCTTGAGTTGAGATACTACTGCTTAGATTAGATGGTTAGCTTAGTAGATGCTTTCTTGTAGCTCTACCATTTTAAAAGCACTTCTCTTGCGTTCTTGAGTTAGTTTTTTGTCTTGTAGCTACTACCGATATGCTATGCAAGTGGTAGAAGTGATGCTATTAATTCAGTGCTAAGCACTCAGCGCGCTCAGGGCTTGGAAGACTCTTCGCTAGCGAGGCAGCTATTACAGAGGAAGAATAAGAGGGAGGGGTACCAAGGAGACAAAGACAACTATGTAAGGCTTAGACCTTGCGTATACTGCTTCTCCTTTGGGTAGCTTTCTCTTCAAGCACTCTTGCCTTAAGAAGGGTTAGCTATGTTTCAAGCACTCCTTCTTGAAAGAAAACAACTCAAAAGAGTCTTCCCATTCAAGCACTACTTGTAGCTACCTATCCCTACAACTACTAAACGCTATGAAAGTCATATAACTGCTCTATAGCTAGAAAGCGTGCTCCTCCTATACTAAATTATATAGAAAGCAGCTAGAAAAGCCATACAACTGTTATGCCTGCAATGAACCTGCTATGAAAACGATACACCTGCTCTACTGACCTGTGGCTCTACCATTTGTAGAGAAGAAAGAAGTCACAACACAA